AAATAAGTCCCTCCCTATGATTTATTGGTTAATAGCTCTTACAAAAACAAGGTCTACTCGACCTGGGTGTCGAACGTAAAGAATCCCTTTTGTATTGTATTACAATACAAAATTTTTGTACAAAATAACTCTATTGTCAAAAAGGTTTTTCTTTCATTCAAGTTATATTGTATCATGTTTTGTATGTATGATGCAACCTAATTTCTTAGTTTGACCTGAGGACCTTTCGGCAATTCCAATTTATTCTATTAAATAATAGTGAAATGTGGTAGATTTCTTCACTTTAGGCGAAGAAGAAAATAAAACATAATAAATCGCAATAGAAAACGGCATGGGCATAGGTGGAAATGTGCCTAGTTATTGGATCAGACAGTTAAAGACTTCCTTAGGATTGGAATCTATTTACTTACAATTTCGTAGATTAATTCTTTATCTTAATAAAATTGCATCAGCAGCCTCTAGTCGTGTTCTAGCTCTTTTGAGAGCCACATCAGCCTCGATTGCTTGTCTCTTGCCTTCAGCTCGCGCACGATCAGCTTTCGCTAGTCTAAAACTTTCCTGAGCCTCTTGAAGATCTATATCAATACCTCTTTCTGCATTATTTACCAATAATGTGATTTCATCATTGCCTATTTTGGCAAAACCACCCATCAAAGCCATAGTGGACCACTGGGCATTGAGTCGTATTTTCATGACTCCTATATCCAAAGCTGTTACAATTGCAATATGATTGGGTAATACACCCATTTGACCACTATTGGTAGTAAGTATTATTTCTTGAACTTCTGAATCCCAAACAACTCGATTGGGAGTGAGTACACGAAGATTTAGGTTCATTTTTTTTTTTTAAATTTCTTTTAAGTTCATAGCCTTTGCGGTAGCTTCATCAATGTTACCTACCAAATAAAAAGACTGTTCGGGTAGACCATCTAATTCTCCGGAAAGGATCATTTGAAAACCTCTAATCGTCTCTATTAGACTCACATATTTACCGGGGGAACCGGTAAATACCTCTGCTACAAAAAAGGGTTGTGACAAAAACCGTTCAATTTTTCTTGCTCTTGCCACGATTAAACGATCGTCTTCTGATAATTCGTCTAATCCAAGAATAGCTATAATATCTTGAAGTTCCTTATAACGTTGCAAAGTTTGTTTAACTCCTTGCGCAGTTTCATAATGTTCTTTGCCTACGATCGAAGGTTGGAGCATAGTTGATGTGGAATCTAGCGGATCTACCGCTGGATAGATGCCCTTGGCAGCTAATCCTCTCGATAGTACAGTAGTAGCATCTAAATGTGCAAATGTTGTAGCAGGAGCGGGATCAGTCAAGTCATCTGCAGGTACATAAACTGCTTGAATGGAGGTTATAGATCCTTCTTTCGTAGAAGTTATTCTCTCTTGTAAAGAACCCATTTCCGTGCTAAGAGTTGGCTGATAACCCACTGCGGAAGGCATTCTGCCTAATAATGCGGATACCTCTGATCCTGCTTGGACAAAACGGAAGATATTGTCAATAAATAGAAGTACATCTTGTTTATTGACATCTCGGAAATATTCAGCCATAGTTAAAGCAGTTAAACCTACTCTCATACGAGCTCCTGGTGGTTCATTCATCTGACCATAAACCAGAGCTACTTTGGATTCGGATATATTTTGTTCATTAATGACTCCCGATTCTTTCATCTCCTTGTAAAGATCATTTCCTTCACGGGTACGTTCTCCCACTCCACCAAACACAGAAACCCCTCCATGAGCCTTAGCAATGTTGTTGATTAATTCCATAATCAAGACTGTTTTACCCACTCCAGCTCCCCCGAATAATCCAATTTTTCCCCCACGGCGAAAAGGAGCTAAAAGATCCACCACTTTAATGCCTGTTTCAAGGATTGAAAATTTGATATCCAACTGTGTAAAGGCAGGAGCAGATCTATGAATAGGAGATGTTGTGAGAGCATCTACAGGACCTAAGTTATCCACGGGTTCCCCAAGAACATTAAAAATTCTCCCGAGAGTAGTTTCACCAACTGGAACACTAAGTGGCCCTCCTGTATCAATTACTTTCATTCCTCTCATCAAACCGTCTGTAGCACTCATAGCGACAGCTCTCACTTTATTATTTCCTAATAATTGTTGTACCTCACAAGTCACACTTATTGGTTGACCAGTCGTATCGTTATCTTTAACTATCAAAGAATTGTAAATTCTAGGCATACTACCTGGAGGGAAAGATACATCTAGTACTGGGCCGATGATCTGAGCAATACGTCCTGCCTTCTTTTCGACAAGTGCGGAAACCCCAAAAAGAAAAGGATTGGTTCTCATAAATAATAAATAGGATATTGATTCCAATTGCTAATTGTTAGCAAAAAAACCTAAAAAAGCACAAATGCTCTGTAATGAGTTGATCAGTCAATAATCATTTTGGAGTTCTAACTTTTACTTAGTAATCTCTTTCTTTGTAAAGTTCAACTTCGATAATGACCTCAAAATGGATTCATTATCATTATTGAAAAATGGAATGAATTTTTCTTTTTTATTCACGAATTTATTTTATTCAAAACAGAGTAAAACTTATTTGCTCCGATTTATTACTCAATTGGAGCAAATAAGTTTTACCTACTATTGGATTTGAACCAATGACTCTCGCCGTATGAAAGCGATACTCTAACCACTGAGTTAAGTAGGTTCTTTATTGAGTCATACCTAAATTCTAGGCATAATTAGACATTATAAAAAATATGCCCTTAAGAATGATTAAATCAAATATCATCTTGACAGAAAGTGATCTATTTTATTAGTCTATTTTTAAGACTAAACTGTGAAGGGCTATAGCTCAGCTAGGTAGAGCACCTCGTTTACACGTGCGCCAATGGTTTTCAGAAGAGTTTATTAGTTCATTCGGTTCATAAAATAGATTTTAGTCTTACTCTATGTAATTAGGAGAACAATAGCATGACAAAGATGAAGTTCGTTCTATGATTCGAACTATAGATCTAGTTGATATGGTCAATCTCGGGGGCATTCAATGTCAGACATAATGAGTATAATACGTACGAGGATCTCAAAAAACATTTCTTTTCGCTCTATGAACTTTGAGGTGTATGAAGTCTCATATTCTTATTTTGGGGTGAGAGAGACTCCATTTGGAGAATCTATGTCTAAGCATGACAGACCTACGTCAAGGGAATCTTTTGAAGCACTTTGGGATTGCTTCCGAAAAATGATTCGTTTCAAGCAAACGGAGCCATCTTATTATCTGTTCTGTTCCGGAAAAGAATGGCAGACTAACTTATTTTTCCATCAGTTAATGAAAGAGCCCAATGCAATAAAAATGCATGTTGGGTTCTTGGAACAGTTCAAATCATTTTGGTAATAAGAAATTTGATCTGTTCTACCGAGAAGGTCTACGGTTCGAGCCCGTATAGCCCTATACAATGAGAAAACTCTTCTATGTTTTCTCGCTCATATTGTCCTCATGATCCGATGCTAGTCTTAAATGAAAAAAAGCATCCAATTTATTTGCTATTTAAAGGAACTGATGACTTACACAGAAGATCATTAAAGAAAAAATAAAGAGGAAATACGAAAATAAAAAAATTTTGGAATTCTTCATAATAGCAATAAATAGTCTTTCGACTGCGATCCAGAGCAGACTCTTATTCTTCAATATCTCTGTTATAAAGAAGAACAGATCGGACATCGTGTCGAACTAAATATGAGCACAAACATAATCTTTTTATTTTGTTTATGAAAGATTTTCTATATTCCACGGGTGGATAATTGGTTCTAATCGAACTCGGTTGTCTTTTTAATTTGTTAGCACATCTCACATCGTTAGAAATAACGACCCTGAAAGCTCCCTTATTTCAATAGATAAAATTCCCTTACATCAAACCATATTAACACGTTACAACACGAACTAACGTGAAGTCTGCCGAATTGCACGGGTTCGAACCATTTCCTAATTTTTTTTTATTCAATACAAAATATTCTTTTATTCATTTCCGTGTTAAGTCACAGACGAAACATTGAATTAATGTACAAAAATGATAATGAATCATTCGGGAGGGGAGAGAAGCGATTAATAAATGGACAATACAACAAATAAAAGAATTCGATTTATTGAAACAAAACAGGAATCATCTATTTATGTTTCTATTTTCTGAATATGATACTTTTTGGATATATTTATCCATATCCAGTCTTATTCCACTTCTGGCATTCTCAATTTCAAGAAGTTTGGCTCCAATAAATAAAGGACCGGAGAAAGCCACTAGTTACGAATCAGGTATAGAACCAATGGGAGATACTTGGATCCAATTTAGAATTCGCTATTATATGTTTGCTTTAGTTTTCGTTGTTTTTGATGTGGAAACAGTCTTTCTCTATCCGTGGGCTATGAGTTTTGATATTTTGGGGCTATTTACATTTATAGAAGCTTTTATTTTCGTGATCATCTTAATTGTTGGTTTAGTTTATGCATGGAGAAAAGGAGCATTGGAATGGTCTTAACCCCCAAATTTTGGAATGATAAAAGACGAGTAGAAAATTATCTCAATCTAAAGCCGGCGATAAATCCTATAGAATCATCTTTACTTCATCAAGCAACTCCAAATTCAGTGATTTCCACTACTCTAAACGATCTGTCCAATTGGGCGAGACTTTCTAGTCTATGGCCGCTCCTTTATGGTACTAGTTGTTGTTTTATCGAATTTGCTTCATTAATAGGTTCGCGATTCGACTTTGATCGTTACGGTTTGGTGCCAAGATCCAGTCCTAGGCAAGCCGACTTACTTATAACAGCCGGAACTGTGACCATGAAAATGGCTCCTTCTTTAGTGAGATTATATGAACAAATGCCGGAACCAAAATATGTAATTGCTATGGGAGCCTGTACTATTACAGGAGGAATGTTTAGTACAGATTCTTATAGTACCGTTCGCGGAGTAGATAAGTTAATTCCTGTGGATATCTATTTGCCGGGTTGTCCTCCTAAACCAGAAGCTATTATAGATGCTATAATAAAACTTCGTGAAAAAATAGCTCAAGAAATATCTGAAGATAGATATGAGTTTCAACAAAGAAAGAGGTATTTCAGTAGAAAGCATAGGTTTCATATTGGGTCCAGTATTATTATTGAAAATAAGGGGGATAAGTTTTTTCATCAATCTTATGAATCTCGTAAATCAACTTTAGAGATCACTCCCAAAACATCTGAATCGATTTCAGAGATATCATACCCTTTGAAACATTTGAAAATACGAGAGTTTGCTGGCGAATGAATAATCGTGAGTAAAAAGTAACGAGCAGGAAATAAATTTTGAAAATTCCATGAAAAATGTCAAATCCTTATACAGATACTTTGACAATAAATAGTAATCAAATGCAAGGTCGGTTATCTGCTTGGCTAGCCAAGCATAAGTTGGCTCATAGACCTTTGGGTTTTGATTACCAAGGCACAGAAACATTACAAATCAAATCTGAAGATTGGGTCTCTGTAGCCGTTGCTTTATATGTTTATGGTTTTAATTATCTCCGTTCTCAATGCGCTTATGATGTAGCACCAGGAGGTTCCTTAGCTAGTGTATATCATCTTACGAGAATAAACGATAATGCAGATGAACCCGAAGAAGTGTGTATAAAAGTATTTGTCCCAAGGGAAGATCCCAGAATCCCGTCTGTTCTATGTATTTGGAAAGGTGCTAATTTCCAGGAACGGGAATCTTATGATATGTTGGGAATATTTTATGAAAGTCATCCATATCTAAAACGTATATTGATGCCAGAAAGTTGGATTGGGTGGCCTTTGCGCAAAGACTATATTGCACCTGATTTTTATGAAATACAAGATTCTCATTGAGTGCAAAAAAAAAGAATGAAGCATACTTTTTTTAAAAAGAGTTTATCCACATAAACATAGATCTATATGTATTGATCTATGTATATCCCATCTAAATAGATTAAAACATTAAAAAAGATAAATAGTAATATAATGTATATTATATATATTCTAAAACAAGAAAATTTCTCAATTTCAATTCTATTCTATTAATTAATAAAAATAGAGTTTTGATATCAATTTTTCTAATCTCGTGCTTTATACGTACCTCTACACTACATTTGTCTAAGTTTATCTAAAAAAAGGAAAATAAAGAATGTTAGAGAAATGACTTTAATACAAAAGTCATAAGTCATATTAATAACGGGAGATTTGAAATCATTATAGAAGTCATTTCAAATCTCCCGTTATTCTAATAATAAGAATTAAAATCAAATTAGATGGATTTCATTATCTTCAATTTAAACTTATTCTTTTCTGACCAAAGTGGTTCGGCCCAAGTCTTCTAAATTTTTCTGACGACGTAGAGGTCGGGTAACCAATTCAAGTACATCTCTTGCATTGGCAAACCCATGAATCTGGGCAAAAGTAAATTCAACTGACCATTTAGTACTAATTCCTCTTGCTTCTAGCGGGTTAGCATGAGCCATTCCCGTGATAGCTAAATCGGGTTGTAATTCGCGTATACGTCGTATTTGATTCGAATTATCCGGTTTCTCCACAATTCGTGGTATTGGTACACACATCTTTATACATGTATCTTGTAAAAGTGATAATTCAGCAGTTTGATATCGTCTATCCATATATGGAATGCCAATTTCATGAACAATCATTCCACATCTGATTAAGAATCTTGCTAGAGATATTTCTAGCAGATTATCTCCCATGAAAAAGACAGATTTACCGTGTACCAAATCAAGATAATCTTTTAAACTTTCCCATATTCGTTCCTCCCTTTCCTCCAAACCTTGGGGTTCAACACCAAATACAGGACAAATCTTTTCAATCCAAGCACGCGTTCCGTCTGGACCAATAGGAAAAGGAGCTGCAACTAATTGACATTTTTCGCGTCTTATCAAAGTTGTCGCTGTCCGACTCAAAAATGGGTGAACACCACAAACATAAACTCCGTCACCCAATGATGGAAGATCGGTATATCTTTGAGCAGGTAACCAACCTGATACCTTGATGGATTGACGTTTTAATTCTAGATTGAGTTGAGAAGCGACGTTGGACGGCAAAGATCCAAAAAGAACTAAGGAAGGGTGATTTGCATATTCAACCAATTCCTCTTTTTTTCTAGAATGAAAAGTCAAAAAATGTTGTATAGTTTGTTTTCGTTCACGAATGGAGAATTCCGGTTCTGGACAACGATGTGCCATGGCAGCTAACACAGTATCTTCTCCTTGAGTAAAGGCATAATCGAGTCCATTCGCTCTTGCCACTAGAATTGGGATTCCAATTTCCCATTCTAGTTTGGGTGCCATACCTTCCAAATCCATTTTTATTATCTCTGTAGTACAAGTACCTATCCATATAATCACGCTAGGGTCTCTATCTTTTCTTATTCGAATACAGAGTTTTTTTAATCCTTCATAATCATTCAATTGAGCCGAGATATCTCCTTCTTCCAATTCTGCCATTGCATAGCGAGGTTCTGCAAAAATCATCACTCCAAGTGCATTTTGCAGAAAATAACCGCATGTCTTTGTACCCACAACTAAAAAGAAACTATCTTCAATTTTTTGATATAACCAAGATACACAGCTAATTGGACAAAAAGTATGATAATTACCTGTCTCACATTCGACAATGAGAGTTTCATCAATTTTCACTGACATAAATGATTATAACTATGTGGATTAAATCGTCGTAAACCCAAGTAAATTTTCCTTATTATTTTGATGTTTCCCCTCATCAATAGGATTGAGATAAAGGTCAGAGAGTAGATTGAATAATTCCCGATCTGGAATCTCCTTTGGCACAATACCTTCTGGTTGGGACAATATTTGATCCGCTATGTTTAAATAATATTCACATACATAGTTAAGAGATGGTTCGGATCCAACCATTTCAAATAAGGTTTTCCCCTTTACCCTCGAAATTCGAATATCTTCAATAAGAGGTAACACTTCTATTACGGGCATTGGACAGGCTTCTACATATTTATTGATAAGATCTCTTTTAGATGTGCGATTTCCAACCAAACCTGCTAATCGGAGTGGATGTGTACGAGCTTTTTCCCTTATAGAAGCAGTAATACGATTAGCTGCAAATAATGCATCAAATCCATTATCTGTAATAATGAGACAGTAATCTGCATAGTTCAACGGAGCAGCAAAACCTCCGCAAACCACGTCACCCAATACATCAAATAAGATTATATCATATTCGTAAAATGCATTTAATTCTTTTAACAATTTCACAGTCTCTCCTACCACATATCCCCCGCATCCAGCACCTGCAGGCGGCCCCCCAGCTTCCACACAATCTACCCCTCCATAACCTTTATGAATGACATCTTCGGACCAAATATCCTCATAATGATAATCTTTGGACTGCAAAGTATCTATAATTGTAGGTATCAAAAATCCTGTAAGAGTAAAAGTACTATCATGTTTGGGATCACATCCAATCTGTAACACTTTTTCACCACGTCTAGCTAGGGCAATTGAAATATTACAACTAGTGGTTGATTTACCGATTCCGCCTTTTCCATAAACTGCTATTTTCATCTTTTGATATCCTTTTCTTTCTTTTTTATCTTCCGAACTTGTTATTCGTTTGATCTAATTTTGAGTTTAACTTTGCCTTATTTGATATGACAACAGTAAATAAATTCTAGTATGTTACATTACATTCTTTGTAACATTGTTTGTTTTTTTTAGCTCCCTCACCCTCATTTTATCCTGAGTAAATGGAGGAAGCCAAGCAAAGAATCCTTCATTTCCACAATAAATGTCAATTTTTTCATTAATTTGAAACGGGAACTCCCCGCTAATTAAGACTTATTTCTCTCTATTCAATATAATAGAATAATTTACTGCATGACAAATGAGAAGAGGATAAGATAGGTTTGGGATTCGATTTGGGCCTGCAAATGAATGCTTTTGTTATGTTATATATGATGTTAAATGTGTCGTGTATCATTATTTCAATTTATTCATTGAAATAACCATAAGAAATAGTTGTTTTGGAAAGATCCCAATCTTACCGTCGATTCAGCTTTTTTTTTACAAAAAAATAAAATATCTATATTTTATTCTTCTATTTTGTTATATTTATGTAACAACATATATACACAAATTATATCGTCAACCACTCATCATTTGATTCATTATAGAAAATCACAATGAATTGAATCCGGTCGATTTTTTTTTACCGGGCGAACGACGGGGATCGAACCCGCGCGTGGTGGATTCACAATCCACTGCCTTGGAACCACTTGGCTACGTCCGCCCCAAACTAATTGGCAGTCTCTGTCTACGGTCATTCCATTTCAAGAATGAATGGTTCTAAGCTCCGAAAACCAACTAATAATGAAACGATTCTATTATTTAGTTTAGTTATTAATTTGTTGCACTTGCAATGCAACTCTCACACAAGTTAGTGATTTTTTTTTTTTTAGAAAATTACAAATAGTTTTGTTTTGGGTATTCAAAAAAAAGATCTGAGCCAATACTCGATACTAATTAATAAATTAGTATTATGTATCCATGGCTGAATGGTAAAAGCACCCAACTCATAATTGGGAAGTCGCGGGTTCAATTCCTGCTGGATGCATAATAAACAGTTATTGTGCTCTGTTCGCAATAACTAGCACTTTTAAGAAAAATTAGACGGAAAAAGCAGTACCAAATTGGTACTGCTTTTTTAGGATTGAAATACACTAACAATCCATCTTGAATAATTAGCCGTTTATAGAATTAGCTTCAACAGCAGCTAGATCCAGAGGGAAGTTGTGAGCATTACGCTCGTGCATAACTTCCATACCAAGGTTAGCACGATTAATGATATCGGCCCAAGTGTTAATTACACGGCCTTGACTGTCAACAACAGATTGGTTGAAATTGAATCCATTTAAGTTAAAAGCCATAGTGCTGATGCCTAAAGCAGTAAACCAGATACCTACTACTGGCCAAGCAGCTAAAAAGAAATGTAGAGAACGGGAGTTGTTGAAACTAGCATATTGGAAGATCAATCGGCCGAAATAACCGTGAGCAGCTACAATATTGTAGGTTTCTTCTTCCTGACCAAATTTGTAACCTGCATTAGCAGACTCATTTTCGGTAGTTTCCCTGATCAAACTCGAGGTTACCAAGGAACCATGCATAGCACTAAATAGAGAGCCGCCGAATACGCCAGCTACACCTAACATGTGAAATGGATGCATAAGAATATTGTGTTCAGCTTGGAATACAATCATGAAATTGAAAGTACCAGAGATTCCTAGAGGCATACCATCAGAGAAGCTTCCTTGACCAATAGGGTAAATCAAGAAAACAGCAGTAGCTGCTGCTACTGGAGCTGAATATGCAACAGCAATCCAAGGGCGCATACCTAGACGGAAGCTAAGCTCCCACTCACGACCCATATAGCAAGCTACACCAAGTAGAAAGTGTAGAACGATTAGCTCATAAGGACCACCGTTGTATAGCCATTCATCAACAGAAGCTGCTTCCCAGATGGGATAGAAATGCAGACCGATGGCTGCAGAGGTAGGAATAATAGCACCGGAAATAATATTGTTTCCATAAAGAAGAGAACCGGAAACAGGTTCACGAATACCATCAATATCTACTGGAGGAGCTGCAATGAAAGCGATAATGAATACAGAGGTTGCAGTCAATAGGGTAGGAATCATCAAGACACCAAACCATCCAATGTAAAGACGGTTTTCAGTGCTAGTGATCCAATCGCAAAAACGATTCCATAGGCTTGCGCTTTCGCGTCTTTCTAGAATTGCGGTCATGGTTATAACTTGGTTTATTTAATCATTAGAAGCTCCCAAGCATACACATAAGGCTTGTTATTCAACAGTATAATATGAGTCATATCTGTATGTCAACCAACATTTTGACATGGCTATAAATATTCATAAAATTCATAGTATCCTCTTCCTTCCATAAACTATATGCACATATATTGAAATAACCTATGGTATTAATGCGCTCTATTGGCATTCCTTCTTTGTTTATGATTCAAGGTTTTATGATTCAAGGTAATCAATATTCTTATGACCTTGAAGTTAAATGTGATTAGACAAAACTCTTTCGATGGGTAAGAAAGAGTTTTTCATTTCTTAAGGATGAGAATAGTAGGATGCTACCTATCTTGCTTGTTAAGAGCAATGGATAACATTGAATTGCATTGGATCTGCAATAAGTAGACAAAATACTTTTAGGTGCTAGATTCTGGTACTCTGGGTTGCCCGGGACTTGAACCCGGAGCTCATCGGATGGAGTGGATTATCCGCTCTTTTTAATAGGAGCAAGAAATCTCTCCCCAAACCGTGCTTGCAATTTTCATTGCACACGGCTTTCTCCATGTAGTGATTTGATCCATCATTTGGTTGGATTTCCGGTTGGAAAAGATCTATAGCATCATAAATTGATCCTGGCAATTGCTCAATAAGCATTTCATTGGTCAAAATCAGTTTTCTATTGATTCTGCATCTTTTGCCAGAAATTAGCCAGGGGGTTTATCTCGCTAATTTCTGAATTCCAAATTCGTTCTCTCTGTGAACGAGTTTTTGAAAAGGACGAAGAAATGGATTCTCTTTCTTTTGAAAATGATTTTGTAAAGAGTTCCGAACCTAATTGTTCTCGAACTACACGTATAGTACTTTTATGTTTACAGGCCAAAGTTTTAGCACATGAAATTAAAAGTATATACTTTATATGATATAAACCATCTTGATTGATGGATCCACTGTAGTAATCAAAAAGATTTCTCCAAATTCGATCGAATCGATCGAGAATATCATCATCTGATAGACTGGTCCAAGACAATTTACTAATTGGCCACCCTGAGATGTCACAAAACTTTTCTTTAGCTAAAGAAAAAAGAATTGGTTTAATCGGAGCTGTTGAGTTTAATTCATTGGTAATAAGATCGGTAATGAATAAATCATCTAGCATTTTGGCTCTAACCACGAGAGGTCTCATTTTAACATGCATAAAAAAACCTAAAAAAGAAAAAGAAATCTTGGATAATTCAAGACTGCATATCCTATACGGTTGAAACCAAAGATGAAAATAGTATTGCCAAAAATGAAACAGATGATATCTACATTTTTTCACTTGAAGATGCGTACCCTTTAGAGCTATAAGGGATCTTTCTCCATATCTCACATAATGGATGAAAGAATTCTTCAACAACCAGATCTTTTTTGTTGAAATTTTTTGAGGAGGAAATAGAACAATATCTTTGATCTTTTTCTCAAAATGAGTTCGATCCGGAAAAGATTCATATAACAATGATTGTGAATTAAAAAATCGTTTAATAAGAGGAATTAAAAACGATTCGCATTCATACACATAAAAATTCCAAAGGAACAGGGAGAACGTATTTTCTCCCTGTGTAATCAGAGATTTCTGCAAATTTTCTCGACTAAAACTACATTCATGGAGAATCCATCGTAATAAATGCAAAGAAGGAGTATCTAGGATCCAGCGACGAAAAAGTCGAACCAAAATTTCCGGATGAATTGAGTAGGGCACTCGTATATCTGATATATAATTGGAATGTGGTAATTTATCCTCCATAAAAGGAAATATGCAATGGATGGATCGGAGACTATTCCATCCATCCATTCCTTTTATGAAATGTTTTGATCGCATTGCGAACGAAACTTCCAAGACAATTGGAAACCCTTTTAGTATCGATTTAAAAGAATTCTTATTGTATTCAATGAATTTATTTGAATCGGGATTCCCGAATAAACTAATTGAATTATTCTGTTTACGTATTCGACGTATTGAACGTTTTACAGTCAGGAAACTCAAAAAAGGAGAAACTAAAATTTCCGTCGGTTCCTCGGAACCAGATCTATCTAAATGATGATCATGAGCAATTGCGTAAAGATCTTCCTGAAAAAAAAGCGGATATAAAAAGAATTGTTGCCAAGATCGATGTTTATTTGAATTTCTTTGGAAGTCATCCATTTTTTAAACCCCCGGACCCAAGAATAACCTGTTGGATTATTAAAGATAATACATGGTGCGATCTAGTTGGAACATAATAGAAAATGTCTATCAGATAGATAGTTTTCTTCGCATAGATCTTCATTCGTCATGAGGAAGAATGAAAATTTCTTATTTTGGCAGTCCGATCGCTCTCCTGACTCATGGAATAGAATTAACATGGTCAGTACACTATTTCTCTTACACATTTGTTTTCGAGTACTTAGGACTCATGGTGAATGTAGAAAACCCTAATTTACTACAGGGAAAAACTTCCTTTATCGGTTACTAAAAGGCTTTTAACTTCCGATTAGTAAAGGGAATTCCTCGTTGAAATGAGGAACAGAAGCTCGTTCTTCTGGTTTTACTTATGATTCAAGCCATCCAGCTTTATCCATTGACTCACTTGACTTAATCACTCGGACTCTCGAATTTATTTGATCTTATTTCAAAATCAATTCATTTGTTCAAATTCAATTGTATACACATGTCAATAATTTGTATACATTATTATTTGTATATGCATTGAATTCCTTGATCCGCCGCTTCTGATCAAAAAAGAAAGTCGAGATTCTTAGAACGACATGCTGCTTTTTCCATTTTTTTTTTCAGGATCAGTCGTAGTCTTACCAATTTTACCGATGGTATAGACGAATTGAATAGTTCATCCAAACATGTAAAAGACCATAGTCGCACTTAAAAGCCGAGTACTCTACCATTGAGTTAGCAACCCTTATTTGTATAGATACAGTCGAAGTAGAGCAGTTACTTGATTCAATCGATCAGAAATAGAACCTTTACAACAAATCATGAAGGATATTAATAATCGAATCGAACTTTACCATTTCTTAATCAAATCAAGTGATCTTTCCGGATCAGATTATTTCTGATCCGTTGAACGAATTCACCATAAAAAAAAAGAAATAGCGGATTTATTATATCCAAAAAATATGCTATTGTCAATCCCGAAATGTTGGGAAGGATTGTTGGATTGACATTATATTGAAAAATGATTAGAAATAGAAAGAAAAGATCGTTAGAAATGGCAGTAAAGTAAAAAAAAAAGTACAAATTTCTTTTTTTATTGAATGAATAAAAAACGATAACAATTGTTTATCATTTTTTATTCATTCAGTTCGTTCTCGCAATTCTAATAATCTTTTTCATTTCTTCTTCTTCTTCTTCTCTTGAAGAACCGCTTCACAAAAATCCTTATGTGCTTCCCTATAAAAGATCGCAGAGGAATAAAATAAATGAAGTGAAGATAGAATAAAACAAATATAAATGGATAATAATAAGACAACCATGATACAAAATTTATATAATAACTAAATTTTATATGATCTAAAGCTAAACGTAGACGCATTATTTAGAATACCCCCTTCTTAATAAATAAAAATAAAAAAATTGAAAACGCGTTTAAAACGATAAATTTTTGCAGAAAAATACCATGACAGAATTTCTGTAAATTGAGTTACTAATTTGATAAATTATACAATAGCACTATAAAAAAAACTCGTTTGATTCTTATTGATTGAACCCAATTCCTGAAGAGCTCTTCCCTTCGAGACTTAACGTCAAATTCGATAGGTAGCTCATTGATTTAATTTCCATTAACCCTAGATTCTGCTCCTAGCTTAAAAAAAAAGTTGATACCAAGCTCCTATATCTTTTTTAAGTATCTTCGAGTCAAAATGGCGGATGTCATAATCCACAGAACTAATCATGTCGTTTAAGTAACACGTTGCTTTTTACCACATCGGTTTAAGACAAATTTTTATCATACAGATAGATCTCTTATCCGATCCTAAAATTGATATGTAATTATGAATAGTCATTCACTCAATTTCTAGAATACATTTTTGAAAATTAATTGGTTTAGTTGGCTAGGTATTCGATGCTTCTTTAGCTGCGTACATTACTTCGACAGTAATGGTTTCAATCCCCTTTTGTCGTGCAAATTTTTCAGTATTTCTTTCCACCTTTTCTCTGGCAAAACGAGGAATTTTACTTAATTCTATTCGACTTTCAGGATTCCAAATTAGGCCTATATCTGTAGATATAGATTTGGATATTATTTCTTTAGTATCATGACCACCAAAAATATCTAGAAGATGGTCCTCCATACCCAGAGCAAATGAGTTATAAATTAAATCAGCTATTTGATTAGTACCTTCGTAACCTAAAAAAGGTCGGTATCCCAAAGGAAAGTTTTGTATATGAACTGGTGCAGAAATAACTCCACACGGAATATCAAGACGTTTACCAATATGACGTTCCATTTGAGTACCAAATATTGCAGATGGTTCCATGTGAGCGATCATATCTCCTACCTCAGCATGATCATCTGTGATCAGTATTTCATCGCAGAAACCTTGAATTTGCTCTTTGAACCATTCCGCATCGTGTTTGCAATAAGTACCTGCACAACTGACACGAATCCCCATTTCTCGAACAAGTATCTTAGTGATTGAAGCAGCATGAGTTGTATCACCAAAAACAACTGTTTCTTTACCCGTCAAATTCTGACAATCAATAGATCTTGAAAACCAAGCAGCTTGGGAAACAAATCGAGTTTGTCCGTCGATATAAGGTTCATAATCCACTCTTTTATTCGATGAACTAAGAGTCAACGTATTCACATTTTTTTGAATCTGGCGGATCCACTCCGCCATATCTACAGCTCCCATGGGAGCTATAGATATGTAAGGCATCCCATATTCTTTATTTAAATATACCGCTGTCATTAAGCCCACTTCACGATAAGGAATTAAATTGAACCAAGCTTTTGGTAAATTTTTAAGATCTTCTACAGATCCTCCTTCAGGAATTATTTGATTCATTTCAATATCCAGATCTCGTAATAAACGTCTTAATTCACGACAATCGTGTTGATTATGAAAACCCAATGTAAAAATTCCAATTATATTGACAGAAGGCGCATCAGTTAGAAATTGATCCCATTTTTCTTGTCTATGACATCTATCTAAATAATATCGAACCACCTGTTCTAAAGTTCTATCCGCTGCTTGAATTTCATTTACTTGATAATGATCAACATCTGCAAAAATGACGTCGGAATCAGAAATTATGGATGCTCTATTCACAAAGTTCTGTAAATCTTCTTGCAAAATACTAGAAGTACATGTAGGTGTCAATATAATAAGATCAGGGTGTTCCTCTTTATCTTTCCGGAGAATATTATCTACAACTCTTTCTTGAGATCCACGTGCTAGTACGTGACGATCTACTATGCTAGCAGTTGCGGCAGTAAAATCTCTTTCACGTTCTAACATAGAACGCATTACATTAAAATAATCATCTCCTAGAGGAGCGTGCATAATGGCATGCACATTTTTGAAAGAACTAGCTACTCGTAGGGTTCCAATATGAGCAGGACCAGCATACATCCAATAGGCTAATTTCACTTTATCTCTATCTCAATTTAATCTGTATTCCAATCCTACACCGCAAAAATATCCCTTTCTCTATTTAGAATCTTATCGAAATCATATTTCCCTTCTATAAGTCTTTTTTCAATTCAATAATACTGTTCCACCTGGGACGGAAGGATTCGAACCTTCGAAATAACAGGACCAAAACCTGCTGCCTTACCGCTTGGCCACGCCCCATTATTGTTTTATAATAATCCATTAAGATAAATTGATGCAATGTTTCATTTGAATCTGAATTACATTATTATAATTCGATTCGCTATGCAATTATGCATAACCGGAGGGGCATAGATTCTTGAGTTAATTAGATATCTAACTATAGGGGAACCTAAAAAGAAACAAGAATATACATTCATTGGTCATTTTCTATCAGAATAGGTAAAATATTGTATATAATAAATGATCCCTTCCAACTCGAAGACTAAAAGTCTAATCTTGTCCAACAATTCGATGGATTGGACAAATACTTTTAGATCTTTACATTATTCATCGGAGAATCAAAATGTCAGTTATCCTCAACTTCCATATTTGTCTAGACGATGTCGCTTTTCATTTGAATAATCCCTTTTTTGCCAAATTGCCTGAAGCTTATGCAATTTTTGATCCAATTGTTAATGTAATGCCCATTATCCCTCTGTTCTTTTTTTTATTAGCCTTTGCTTGGCAAGCTGCCGTAAGTTTTCGATAACGATAATCTAAGTTTTTATCAATTTTTGTTTGTATTCACTTGATACGGAAAAAACATATATATATATTTTTTTCTATCATTTTATTCTGATTAGTTATTACAAATTATTATTAGTTAGTTGTTACAATTTAACAATTTCTAATTGGATCATTTTCATTCACTAAAGTGATGTAACACTCTTTTTCCTTGTTCTGATGTTTATTTTGTGATACATCTATTCTCGACAGATCAAAATAACTTTAGTCAATATCAACGGCATCACAGTTGTAGTTTAGTTGATTAGCTAGTGATTAGAATATGTTATTTTCTAATAACATATCTTTCAATATTCTATTTAAAGAACGAGTAAGGATGATAATTTATCTATTCCAAATTTTCTTCTATTTTAGACACAGACTGTACTTGTTTCAACAAGTTTAGGATAGTTTAATTAGTATTCGAATTCCTATTTATCCTGTTCAATTTCGAGCAAAGAAGAAAAGAGAAACAGAATAGATTCAATTTTGAATCTGCTTTTTTTCTTTGCTCAGCCAATGCCAATATATGATACAAAAATTGATGATCTATTCCGTTTTCTAATAAGAATAATTTCGGAGATTACATAATGCTTACTCTTAAGCTGTTCGTTTACACAGTAGTGATATTTTTTGTTTCTCTCTTTATCTTTGGATTCCTATCAAACGATCCAGGACGAAATCCTGGGCGTAAAGAATAGAAAAGAAGATTAGAAAGTAGATTTTGTCAAAACCCCTTATAGGTTTTGAGGAGTCATCTCAGACTGAACGGAGAGAGAGGGATTCGAACCCTCGGTACAAAATAGTTTGTACAACGGATTAGCAATCCACCGCTTTAGTCCGCTCAGCCATCTCTCCTAGATGGCGGATCTAAAATGAATATAGCATTTCACTAAATAAAGACCAACATTTGTGAGAATCCAATTTTCTTTTTTTATTCCATTCCAAACAATTTTTCGCTTTCTCTAGCCCGGCCAGTATCTGGCCAGGCCATTATCTTTCCTAGATAAGGAATTAATTGACTCAATTATGAAGAATACAGTGCTCTACCTAATCTGAAAGCTAAAATCATTATTAAAAAAGTAACAGCAATAAAAAGGGCTATCAAAATTTGACCTTGTGATATCATTTCTTATATTTCCTTTTATGTATTCTATTTTTATCTTATATATTTTTGAATTCCAATTATTTAAGATTAGAATCTGGATAAGATGTTCTAGATTGGATTGAAAATGTATAGATCATATTGAAGGGTAAAAAAGAGATTTCAAAGACTAAAAGTGGATCATTTTTTATTTTCTATATCTGTCATAAAGAAAAACTAATTCCAAATTACTTGAATTATTCTAAAGAATGTGTTAATAATCATAACAACTATCTATAATTAGACTAGTTACTAAAGAAAAAAATCATACTATTAGTCATGGTACAATATTGGGATTTTTCTTGTAAGAGTAAAAACAAAACAATAAGGTAAGGGACGGAAGAAGTAAAAAGAAACTATTTGTTATTGAGTTTTCAGGAATAGGAAAATATGATGATCGAAACTTGCATTAGATTCTTATTAGAATCTAAAAATTACTTTTTATTTTCCTTCCCTATTGGACAAAAAATCGATCTGTATGATACAATGCAAATTGTGGCGGGTATAGTTTAGTGGTAAAAGTGTGATTCGTTCTATCATTATATTCAACAGAGTTGAAGGATCTTTCAACTCTCGTTTCTATTTTTTTATTATAAAAAACTCTATTTACTATATAGGTTCTAAACCTCTCCTATGAATACCCTGGGTCAGGAAAGGAATTGTGCGCATTCTCGTCATTTGAATTTGGAATGATAAAATGACCATATTTTCCATTCAAGATGACGAAACAGAATGTAGAATTTTTGAAAGGATTAGACCGATCTATCTAATCGGATCAATCAAAGATCCATGGATATCAAAATATTCTTTTTCATCGTAACTAAACTAAATGTTCAACTACGAGAATAACAAAAGTTGGAGTCAAATAGCTAGGTAACAGTGACTTTGGTTTACTTTAGTCACCGTGATTTTGTTTGAGCTCGGTGAAATTTGATTTCCTCTAGGATCGCAATCAGTAGAAATAGGGAACGAAGTAATTAGAAAGATTTTTGAGTCCAATATTAAGAATTTTTCAATCTGATCTTTCTATAGGGATCATCTATCAAGTGAATAGGTATTTTCTATTTTAGGTTCTTCACCTGAAGTTAAGAGTAAAGAACTACAAATACAACTAACATAGATGTTATGGAGCAGAGCATAAATAATTTATGTATTATGTGAAAAAGCGTTTTTTTTTTCAGACCTCCCTTTCTATCTCTCTCTCATGGAGGAGCCGAATGAAATGAAATTTTCATGTTCGGTTCTGAATTAGAGGCGTTAATCAACGTCGACTATAACCCCTAGCCTTCCAAGCTAACGATGCGGGTTCGATTCCCGCTACCCGCTCATTCATCTTTAATACTTATTCTTATTTCATTTTTCATGTCCATGTTACCTACCTATTCTTTCTCTTTCGTTCCCGAATCTCGTTGTGAATAGAGAAAAAATCATACTTTTTTATTCCCAATCGAGAAAGTATTTCAAGGAATCATGAAAATAAAGCGTCCATCGTCTAATGGATAGGACAGAGGTCTTCTAAACCTTAGGTATAGGTTCAAATCCTATTGGACGTAATAATTCGTCGTTATACTTTGCTTTGTTAAATGTCGCAAAATGATTTTTTAGCTCTTTTATACTATTTCGAGCATAATAAAAAGTTGGAGATTTTCTTGAATAGCTTCTTTTAAGAGATCTTCCGCTTCTTGCGTGAATGCCCCAGTAGAACGTATAATTTCTCCAAACTGGGGTTTCTTTTTTACTAAAGACTCGCGCAAGTTAGAAATAAATTTTTTAACTTGTACGATCTCTAATACATCTAGATATCCATTTGTTCCGGTATAAATCATAGCTATTTGTTCTTCCACTGTCAAAGGATCTGATTGAGATTGCTTGAGCAACTCGCGTAATCGTTGACCTCTTGCCAATTGATCTTGCGTAGTTTTATCAAGATCAGAAGCGAATTGTGCAAAAGATTCTAGCTCTGCAAGTTGAGCTAATTCTAATTTTAATTTCCCAGCTACTTGTTTCATAGCTTTCATCTGAGCTGCGGATCCTACTCTAGATACGGAAAGACCCACATTAATGGCAGGTTGAATTCCTGCATTGAATAGATCAGCTGACAAGAAGATTTGTCCGTCGGTAATGGAAATGACGTTAGTGGGAATATAAGCTGAGACATCTCCAGCTTGAGTTTCAACTATTGGTAAAGCAGTCAAACTACCTCCACCTAACTGCGAATTTAATTTAGCTGCTCTTTCTAATAAGCGAGAATGTAAATAGAAAACATCTCCTGGATAAGCTTCCCGGCCAGGTGGCCTTCTTAATAGAAGAGACATTTGTCGATAAGCTTGTGCTTGTTTGGAAAGATCATCATAAATGATTAATGTATGTTGTTCTTTATACATAAAGTATTCGGCTAAAGCTGCTCCTGTATAAGGAGCAAGATATTGTAATGTAGCAGGAGAATCTGCAGTTTCCGCTACCACAATGGTATACTCCATTGCGCCACGTTCTTGGAACGTATTAACTACCTGAGCTACCGAAGAAGCTTTTTGACCAATAGCGACATAAACACATATTACATTCTGATTTTTTTGATTTAGAATTGTATCTGTAGCTACTGCCGTCTTACCGGTCTGTCTGTCCCCAATAATCAATTCTCGCTGACCACGTCCTATAGGGATCATAGAATCAATAGCAATAAGACCCGTTTGAAGAGGTTCATATACAGAACGTCTTGAAATAATACCTGGAGCGGGAGATTCGATCAATCGAGATTGGGAAGATGAGATCTTCCCCTTACCATCAATAGGTCGAGCTAGCGCATTTACAACTCGACCTAAATAAGCATCACTTACTGGTATCTGAGCAATTTTCCCCGTTGCTCTCACGGAACTACCCTCTTGTATCATCAAACCATCACCCATTAATACAGCTCCAACATTATCTGATTCTAGATTTAGGGCAATACCTACTGTACCATCTACAAATTCTACTAATTCCCCTGACATTACTTTATCAAGACCATGAATACGAGCAATGCCATCTCCTACTTGAAGTACAGTGCCAATATTAACAACCTTGACTTCGTTATTATATTGTTCAATCTGTTTACGTATCATACTACTGATTTCATCGGGTCGAATAGTTACCATTAACACTAGTTAATTCTCTTTTGAAAAATAAGACCTAGATTATACGAATAGAGTTTCATTGAAAACAAAAAACATAAGTATATATGAATATATATTCTATATATATATAGATAATTTATATTCATTTATATATATATATAAATGAATATATCTATATGATATATATATTTATATCTAGAAATAATATATATCATATAGATCTATATATATGTATATATATATATATATATATATTATTATTAATTAATCAGTTATGAATCAGTTATGTTTTTCATGGCTAGGAGCAAGTCGATATTATGTTCGATCGTACGTAAATGTAACTCGCTATTCAGACGATTATTCAGAGTTCCTAGAGCTCTTTGGACAGCTTGGCGAGAAATTTGTTGTCGAACCTTTTCAATTACTCTTTGTTGTTCCAAGTGAACGGTTTCATTCTTTGAATTTTCTAACTGTTTCAAATTAACAGAAGCAACATTGATAAGCTTTTCTTTTTCTTGTTCTATTTCAGAGTATCCATTTTCCCGAATTTCACGCGCTCGCATTTCTACTTCGCGTAAGCGAGCCCGGGCTTGCTCAAGCTGATTAGCAGCTCCTTTACATAATTCTTCAGAACTCTGAATAGTACTCACTATTTTCTGTTTACGGTTATCTAATAAATTACTTAATGAAAGTAGATTATCTATTCATAAGTTGAACGAATAATCTCTTCCCAAACCGAACACGAATCTTTCGATTCATTCGGCTTTCCCGCTCGGTTTTTTACCAAGCCTACCCTTTTCGTTCATATTATGGAAATAAAAAAAAAAAGATCAATCTATCAAAGACCGAAATCTACGAAGGGCTCTTTTGCCAAAAGGGGTTTTTTATTATCAACTGAGTTGTTGTTTTTTCTTTTCGTATTTTTTCTTGAATAAATTCGCTTTTGTGTAGGTCGTCGGTTCCGCATTTAAACCCCAAAAATTGGATTGGATGGGAGATTAGGACTATTTTTCAGTAGATAGATTGAATAATTCCATTGATATGAATGTTATATATCGAATTAACCTCCAACTATGCCTTTGAACTCATCTCATATTAGCACAGCGGTTGAAAGAGTACCAGTTTTGCTTGGACTTCAAGCAGTTTAGCTTTAACCATTCTAAAGATTTTCCCATATTGGTTGGGATTGGTCAAAAATTTCCCAATCAATTACGAAATGCTATAGTTCTTCCATATTGATTTTTTTTGAGAAGTAATTCGTTGAGATCATGCACTTTTCTATCTACAAAATGCAGTTGGTTGGATCCAGCTAGATTATTCAAATATACAACTCGCACACACTCCCTTTCCGAAATAGGTCAGTACACCAAGCACCACACTGAGATTTATTATATTTGTTTCTAAAATATTGGTATTTAACCTGAAACCCTCAGCGGAGGATAAAAAAATTAGGGAAATGAAAGAATCAGTTACATTTTTCATACGCTCTCCCCTCATAGATAAGGATACTTTCACAAAGTTTTTTCTCCAACTCGATTCATTCTGGATAAACAGATTTCGAGTACTTAGTAAGTCCCAGGTCCCGCATAACGATAAATAAGGATAGAATAAAAAAAAACTTTGCTCAACCTATCTACTTCTCCGAGTGTCGCAAGTCTTTCTGACCAAAACAAGTGACGTATAAGTCCATTATTTATGGATCAGCCCCTCCCCTATTGGCTGAACAAGAAAATTGATAAAGGGGGGGGGTCCTTAAAATCCCAAAGGATACGGATTTTAGTCTCCGAGATTAAACAAATGGATTAGCAAATAAAAGTGCTAGAGCTACAACTAATCCATAAATAGTTAAAGCTTCCATAAAAGCTAAACTTAGCAGTAAGGTACCTCGTATTTTACCCTCCGCCTCTGGTTGTCTCGCAATACCTTCAACAGCTTGTCCCGCAGCAGTGCCTTGACCAATGCCAGGTCCAATAGAAGCAAGGCCTACGGATAATCCAGCAGCAATAACGGAAGCAGCAGAAATCAAAGGATTCATGGTAATCTCCTCTTAGATTAATAAATGGTGGATAATATGATAGTTTTATCTATTGATTTGATTGTTCACGTTCAACTAGAGAACAATTTCTTTTCTTTGAAAACAACTCAATTTTGATTCGATAAAATGGTATTAAAAAATGATATAATACAAAAAAGGTAAATCCTCTACCCTTACCCTTATATTATATTCTTTTTTAGATGAAATATCCTATCTCTAAAGAATTAGAGATAGAATATAGAAACAAACTATGTACATAAAACGTATGTATCCCTTCGAGTCATTGCTCGAAACCGGGATACACACATAGTTTACTAAACTAATTCCCATTAGTAAACCTATTTATTAATGTAGATATGAATCTACAAATATGATCTATTCTATCTATTGATTTTATCGACGGGTGAGGTGATCCTTAATCTTTCGACTAAGATCTTAGAGATTCAGTATTTTCATTTATGACTATCAATTAAGGGAGAATCAAAATGGAAAGAACATTTAACGTTTTATAAATGAGCAAATGATTATTATTAATTTGAATTAAAAGACTAAGTCCAATTAATTAATGATGACCCTCCATGGATTCTCCTATATAAGCTGCGGCTAGAGTTGCAAAGATTAGAGCTTGAATGCCACTTGTAAATAATCCTAGGAGCATTACAGGTATAGGTACCACTAAAGGTACTAAGGAAACAAGAACGGCAACTACCAATTCGTCAGCTAATATATTTCCAAAAAGTCGAAAACTAAGTGATAGAGGTTTCGTAAAATCTTCTAATATGTTAATCGGTAAAAGTATTGGGGTTGGTTGAATATATTTACCAAAATAGCCTAAACCCCTCTTTGTAAGACCTGCATAAAAATAAGCTACTGATGTGAGCAAAGCTAGAGCTACTGTAGTATTAATATCATTTGTAGGCGCGGCTAATTCCCCATGAGGTAATTGAAAAATTCCCCAGGGGAAAAGAGCACCTGCCCAATTAGAAACAAAGATAAATAGAAACATGGTTCCTATAAAAGAAACCCAAGGACCATATTCTTCTTCGCCAATCTGAGTTCTAGCCAAGTCCCGAACAAATTCGAGAACATATTCCACAAAATTTTGAGCTCCGTTTGGAACAATTTGTGGGTCTTGAACAGCTAGAGTAGCTGAACTTAATAATATAGCAATTACAATCCAGGAAGTTATAAGTACCTGTGCATGAACTTGGAACCCCCCTATTTGCCAATAAAAATGCTGACCTACTTCCACACCGGATATCTCATAGAAAAAATTCAGCGTGTTAATAGGAAATTGTACAATATTCATATTACCCTTTCTATATAAAGATGAATTAAAAAAAAAAATGATTTTGGTTCAATGACCGATTCCTCAATTATTTCACTATCATCAGTCAGGCTACGAAAGAAAATAATGAAATGATTATTTCATTGATTAAGAAGATTTCTGTATTTCTAGACAAATATATCTTAATCCATTCTCTAAGATTTGGGAATAGTAGCCAACTTAGTTTTAGCTTCTCTTTTTTTTTGTCTATTCACTTTTTATAAAATTACAATGCTCTACCCGTGCGAATTGCTAAAATTAATTTATTTAGGATCAGTCGGATTGGTCCTCTACCATCATCATTGGCTGGGATTGGGATATCCACGAGATCCGGGTCACAATCTGTATCAACTAAGCAAATTGTGGGAATACCCAAAGTTCTACATTCCCGAATAGCAGTATATTCTCCTTTTTGATCGAGAATTATTACAATATCGGGCAATTTTTTCATGTATCTAATACCTCCCAGATCTTCCTGTAATTTATTCAATTCTCTCCTGAGTATTGCTGCTTCTTTCTTCGTAAATTGATCAAATCCTCCCGTCTTTTTTTTTTTCATTAAATTTTTGAATTTTTCAAGTCTTGCTTCTGTAGTAAACCAATTAGTTAACATACCCGCGAACCATTTTTTGTTTACATAATGACATCGAGCTGCTAAAGCAGCTAATTTAGCTGCATCAGCTGTTTGATGTTTTGTACCAACTATCATAAATTGTTTTCCTCTTTTTGCTCCATCAAACACAAAATCACAGGCTTCTGATAAAAAACGAGCGGTATAAGTCAAATTTATAATATGACTATTTTTACGTTCTTTCAAAATGTAAGGTGCCATTTTAGGATTCCATTTTTTTGTCTCATGACCAAAATGAACTCCTACTTTTACCATCTCTTTCAAATTGATGTTCCAATTTTTTTTCGTCATTTTATTCTTTTACTTTTTAATATGAACTGGATGTAATATCTACATTCCAATGGAATGGGTTAGATTGCTTGCCGTAGCATACTTGGTACAAGTATTCATTTGATTTTTTATTTCTTTTTATACAATTAAAGCAAATTGTTAGATTTATTTCTTTACTCGTTTTGATTTTTTCTTTATTTTGACTAGTTTTTTTAGAACTTTTTTTTTTTGTTTTTGCAATAAAAATTTCAAGAAAAAATCTTTCACTTTTCTTCTAAATATACTTTTCTTACTCATTTTCGGATCTATTTTACTCCGTTTTTTCAAAGGGTTGAATCCAGTACCAACAGGTATCATTCTCCCGAGAATAACATTTTCCTTCAAGCCCTTCAACCAATCAATGCGACCTTGAAGAGCAGATTTCGCTAAGACCCGAGCAGTTTCCTGAAAACTCGCTTCCGATAGAAAACTTTGAGTATTCAGAGATGCCTTTGTCATTCCCAATAAAATGGTTCGATAGTTTATTCTTTTTTCGAGAGCACGATCCATTCTTTGTGCTTGTGATAATCCAATGAGTTCTGCGGGTAAAAAAAGACTATTTAGTCCATTTTCAAAATTTTTATTTTCGGACTTTTCGACATCTACAACTAAAACTTTCGATGTAATTTGGCGCACAATAATTTCTATATGCTTATCAGAAATTTGTACCCCCTGGGATCGATAAATCTTTTGAATTTCATTGACCAACTGATTCTGACTATCCTCCATAGTTATTCTAACACTGGTGAATGACCCCCAAAAGTTTCCAAAAAATCTTGCCAGGTGTCTGTTCAATTCTTTAAATTTTTTTTTTCGATTTTTCGATATTAAAGTATTCGAGCGGGCTTCTGATAATTGTTCAACTTTAGGAAGACCTTGAATTATATCATCGGATTTTAATCTTTCGTATGACATGGTCATTAATGTATCTCCTTCGTAAAGAATTTTCCCATAATAACTATTATGAGTTGCTCCTCGAGTACCCAAATAGGGTTTAGCTAATCTAATGATAAAAGATTCCTCACGAATAGCTACAATTTGACCAGATCCTTGGAGTTGTTTATCTTCGAATATCCATATACTTTTGCAAAAAAATTGTCCAAGGCTGACTACTGGAAATGTTTTTTCAAAAAAATTGGATAGGGAAAAGTACAAATGAAAATTGAAAAGAATATTTCTGCATGAATCAAATTGATAAATTTCCCTCTTTTCGTTCATAAAATAGCATTTAGCTACTTGAAAAGTATTCGAGTCATTGTTAGAAATTGAACGTTCATTTAGTAATACTTTTTTATAAGTCATCAAACGACAGTATGGAAAACGACTAGCAATACTATGTAAATAACCCAGGAGACCTGACAATGCAATTTTTTTATTTGCATCCGACTTTTTTACTGTATTTAAGCTTTTTAAATCATTAAACAAAACGATTTGCAAAAAATCAGAAGTAGACAGAATAATAAAAGATTTTTCTTTTTTATTCTCATTAGGTACTGAACGAATAGTTCCCTTACTAAGTAATTTACTTTGATCATTCGAAACAAAAGAATTAGTGTGACCTAATTTGTTATGAAACAAAAATGGAGAACTTGCCATATTAAAAAAAGGGTATTTCAGCAAGCTAATTTGAATCATATTGATAATGATCTTATTTGTTCTTACTGAAATGAGAGAAGCATAAGCCTTTTTTATTTTGAATCTGGGCCTTCCGTCTAATTGATTTTCAAGAAAATTCCTTTCTTTTTCAATCGAATAACCCCCGAGAATATTCCCATATTTTATCATTTTTGAACGAGGGTCATTCAAAAAAGCAAAAATGTTGTTATTTTCATTTTTATAAAAAATAGATTCTATAGGCATTCTAAGAATTAAATGAGGATAAGGGATTCTTCGCTTTCCCAATTGTTTATCACACCATAATGGTCTGATGAGTTCATTTTTTACCCTCATATTGTTGGTATTTTCAAAAAGAATGGTGCAATCGATAGAGTCTTGATGCTCGTTAGCTATGGTTCGATCAGTTTCGAGATAATTGAAGATTTTTTTCCCTCTTTCAAAACAGTTTGAGTCAACTGATTCGTGTTTCACCTGATCCACTGAATAATTCGAAAGTGATTTATGTTTGTAAAGAAGAAGTTCTGTAATATCCACTTGATCTTGATCTTTATGAAAAGCAGATTCATATATCCCTCCCGATAATACCCATAAATGAGTTGTCTTTTCTATTAAATTAGACGACATAGGGATATTCCAGTGCATTTCTCCTGTCAGGCCAGAATATATAGATTTCTTTACTTTCTCTTTAAAAGGGGGTTTTTTTGCACGAATCTCAGCAATTATTTGTTCCGATTCCACGAGTTGATTATTCTGAATGAATAGCAAGCTTTCTGGCGGAATCGTTAAGTTTTGTACTTCATATTGGTTATCGATAGTCACGTCTAAACTATTATGACATATATAAGCAGGGTGCCCATGACGGGTGCGGGTAGGAAAAACGAAATTTTCGTTGAATTCCATTTTCCCGGTGAACGGGGCTCGTATATGTTCTGCAATGTCACCCGTAAATACCCCACCAGTATGAAAAGTCCTTAATGTTAGTTGAGTTCCCGGCTCTCCAATTGATTGACCTGCAATAATGCCAACTGCTTCTCCTAATTCGATTAAGTTACTATGAGTAGTATTCCAACCATAACATAATTGACAAATACAAGATATACTTTTGCAAGTAAAAGGGGTTCGTATATATATTGGTTGTATTTGGAAATAATAGAATTGATTGGCAAGTTTAATCCCAATATCTTCATTGCGCGTGGCAATACATCTTCCCTTTATATATACATCATCTGCTAATACGCGCCCAATGAGTGTTTGTAGAACAAATTGATTTTTGATTGTTTCTTGATCTTGAATAAGATTTACAAAAAGACCTTGGATAGTACCACAATCTACTTTACGTACAACGAGGTGTTGTACTACTTCAACAAGTCTACGTGTGAGATATCCAGCATCTGCTGTTCGTATAGAAGTATCTACAACTCCTTTACGAGCACCGTAACAGGAAATAATATATTCTGTTAAGGAAAGTCCTTCCCGTAAATTTCCTTGAATGGGTAGATCGACAATTTTTCCTTGAGGATCTGACATTAATCCTCTCATACCTACTAATTGGTGAACTTGAGATATACTTCCTCTAGCTCCTGAAAAGGACATCATATGTACTGGATTAAGAGGATCAGTCATCTTAAAATTCGGATTCATTTCTCGTTTCAAATATTCACTGGTAGCATGCCATATCTCAATCAATTGACGTAATTTTTCCACTGCATGTACATTTCCATAATCATGATGTCTTTCCGAAGCAAACCCTTGTTGTTGCACATCTTGGATAAGCCATAGTTTAGCTGGTGTTGTTAAAAGATCATCAATTCCTAATGAAATAGCTGCATCGGTAGCTTGCTGGAAACCTAAAATCTTCAGTTGATCTAATACATGTGATGTATATGTCATTCCAAATTGATTTACGAATCTTTTAATAAGGTGCTTCATAACAAATTTATCCATCCCTTTATTAAAAAAGGGCACTTCAAAAGGAAAGGGTACTTTGAATTTAGGTTGTATCATAAGAATAAAATGGGTATTTTGAATTTAGGTTGTATCATAAGAATAAAATATCTCCATTTTGGATAAAATCTCCCCAAAATGGGTTGGGGAGTAGGAATCGGCAATGGGTTTAAGCTCCAAAGCTCCCTTAATCTTTATCTCTGCATGAATGAAAGGATCATAAGATTAATAACATTAAATTCTGAATAGTGACAGTTCTTGTCGGATATCATAAGTCCACAAGCCTTTTATAGCTTCTTCTATTTCTCGATTAAAACGAATACGACCAACGGTCGTTCGAATGTATTTATTAAGTATTTCCCCCACTCTACATTTTCTTATTCGAAAATGATCATAGATTTCGTAGAAGGTACCGAAAGATTCATATTGAACTTCGATAGGAAGTTCTCGATTTACTGAATTAATAATAGAGGTATCTATATCTCTCCTCCATCGGAGCCATAAAGGACTGTCTAAATCAATTTGTTTTTGTTCATAAGCTTTAAGCGCATCATCATAGCTATAAAACGAAGGTGAGACGATCTTCTTTTTTGAATTATTCGGGTGGTATCTATTTTCATAAATGCCGTGGTTTTTTTGAATAGTGGATCTATAAAGTCCTAGAAGCATATCTTGAGTCGGTACACAAATAGGGTCTCCTATAGTTGGAGAGATAAGATTGAGATGAGAAAACATAAGTAAACGAGCTTCTACTTGAGCTTCCATAGATAAAGGTATGTGGACAGCCATCTGATCTCCGTCAAAGTCTGCATTAAATCCTGCACAAACCAATGGGTGTAACCGAATGGCACGTTCTTTTATTAAAATGGGTAGAAATGCTTGTATTCCTAATCTGTGTAAGGTGGGTGCTCGATTTAACAATATAGGATGTCTTTGGATAGTCTGTTTAAGTACGTTCCATATAATAGGTTTCCTATCTCGAATTAAAAATTTAGCAGTTCTTAGATTGGGAGCAATCTGTCGTTCAACTAGATCACGAATTAAAAATGCTTGAAAAAGCTCTATTGCGATTTCTCGGGGTAATCCACATTGATACAATGAGAGATGGGGACCTACCACAATAACAGAACGACCTGAATAATCGACTCGTTTTCCAAGTAAATTTTCACGAAATCTTCCTTCTTTCCCTTGGAGGAAATCTGAGAACGATTTATAAGGTCTATCCTTATTATCTTTTACCGGTTGCGCGCCTATACTGTTATCAAGAAGTGCATCTACAGCTTTTTGGACTAATTTCTTTTGATCAAACAATAAATTTGGTATTAGAAATGCACGAGTCCATTCTATGGATTCTAAAAGATTATTATTTCGACGGATCACTTTTAGATAAAGTTCATTGAGATCCGAAGTAATCACTCCACCTTCATTTAATTTATACATTGGCCTCAGGTCGGGAGGAAGAACTGGTAATAGGCATAAAACCATCCATTGTGGTTCTACATTTGTTTGAATAAAATATTGAGCAAATTTCATCCGTCTAACCAGGCGATCCTTTCTTCTTTGAAGTGAGAGAAGTTTTTTCTTGGTACTATCATATAGTTTTCTCAAAGGAGAATCTTTTTTCAAAAATTGGATTGGTGACTCCCCCGACAAAAATAATATAGATATTTTCGTATCTATTTCCTTCCATTCTCTATATGAATGATCTATAATCATTTGCAGATTTAGACCGGCTAATTGTTCTTTGATAGCTTTTCCTCCAGTGGCAATTTCTCGCTCTTGAAATAGCGCAAAATCCCAAGAGAGATAAGAAGCAATTTCCTTTGCCCAAGATTTAGACTCATATTCACGAAGTTTTCCATGAAATCGCAATAAAGTTGGCTTGTTAACTGTGGGCCTAGTAATAAAAACATTTGGATAGGTTTATCTTTTTTTCCCCCCCTCAGAATCGGACATGAAAGTTTCTTCTCATCCGGCTCAAGTAACTATACCCAAATGGAAAGTGATTATGTATCACTATGCACAAAATGTGCTCTCTGATACAAACAATGTTTCCCGACGGTTTTCATCCCCAAGCGATAAAACTAAATAGTTACTCTTTGCTCAAGTGCCAAGTGAATTCGATTATTGGTTTACAATTCGTATTATGACATAAATATGTTATGTAATTAATGAGCAGTCTTCTCCCTTTTGAACGATACATTTCTTTGTGAAAGACCTTTAATTTATTGTGAAATTCATATGGGATTTACTTGTCTCTATCTCTTTATTAATTGATCCTGTAGGTTTCTGTTTTACTTCGATGGTTACAATACTATTTGAAGCATATGTGCGATGAATAGACTCCTATAACCATATTTTTTCTTTGGTCTAGAATAAAAAGAAAATGAAACAGATTCTTTATTCCATTTTCTTTCTGTTTCTAATAAAAGAATTATTTTTACGAAGTCCAATTAGCAATTGAAATTAATATACAAGATATTAACCCTAGATTCATTCCTTTTTATCAACATGGTTCTAATTCTGAGCTTCATGCCCCTCTTGCCGAGGGACGTGTCAGAGATAAGGGCATCCCAATTAGATTGAATAGGATGACAGTTCCTATGGATCTGTATAATCGGAGCTTGTGATCAAGTCACACATCGCAGTATACTGGGTCGTCTAATTCTTTACGAGTTTTATCTAATAGATTCGCGATATAACTGGGACGTCGTTTGAAATACCAAATATGAACAACTGGACATGCCAGTTTAATGTATCCCATTCGATATCTTCGAATTCGAGGATCAATAACAAGTTCAACTCCACATTGAGTACAAAAATTGGAGTTGTAGTTTTCCTTCTCATTTTCTATCATTGGAGGTTTTACACAAGCACAAACTCCCCTTTTCTTAGGTCCAAATATCCTTTCACAAAGTAATCCATCTCTTATTGGTTCATAAGTTCTATAATCTAAAATCTGTTCTGCAGTCACTTGTCCGACTCTTTCTCCATTAGGTAATATTCTTTCAGACCAAGCGAGAATCTGCTCGGGAGAAACTAATCCAATTTGAAGTTGTTCGTGTTTATTCTGGTCATTCATAAAAAATAAATTTTGATTCATTTTGATCAAACTTCCTTCTTATCTATCTGAAAGTCTATCTCAGATAGAATAGTATGATTCAATTCTAGAGCTAAAGATCGTAGTTCTCGACTGAGCAATCGGAAAGATTCTGTAAAAGTGGTAGGTTTAGGCATTGGTTCTCCGTTGAAAATGGCACCAAATATTTTTTCACGAGTGTCCATATGATCAGATTTTAAAGTAAGTATCTCGTGTAAAATATAAGCAACACCAAAACCTTCTAGAGCCCAAACTTCCATTTCTCCTACTCGTTGTCCTCCTCTGGAGGATTTTCCTTTTAGAGGTTGTTGTGTAACCAACGCATAAGGTCCACGGGAACGTGCATGAATTTTGTCGTCAACTTGATGACACAATTTCGATATATAAGCTATTCCTATTGTAACAGGTTGTTCAAAAACCTTTCCTGTTCTTCCATCAATTAATCTATGTTTTCCAGGATTATCCGTTTCAAATACCCATGGATTAGCTGTTTGCTCGCTAGCTTTATAAAGCTCAGAAAACACTAGTTTTCTAGAAGCTTCTCGCTCGTACCTTTCGTCAAAAGGTGGAAGTCTATAATGTTTGTTCATTAGTTTTCCTGCTAAACCAAGTAAACATTCAAAGATCTGTCCTACATTCATTCGTGAAGGTACCCCTAATGGATTTAATACCATGTCCACTGGTGTTCCATTTTGTAAATAAGGCATATCTTGCCTGGGCAAAATGATTGAAATAATACCTTTATTACCATGCCTTCCCGCTACTTTATCACCCACTTGTATTTTACGTTTTTGTAAAATATATACATGAACTCTTTCTACAATATCGCCGAGATAATCGTCTTCCTCCTCCTCGAACTCCTGAAAGCATCTCACATCGATAACTCGACCTTTTACACCTTTAGGGACTCTAAAACAATTTTCTTTTCCAGTAGGTGCCTTAATATCAAATAAAGCTTGTAATAATTTTCCTTCTGGAGTATTTATTAGTGAGTCTTCTTCTGCTTCCAGTATTAATTTACCTACTAATATATCACCTGTTTCTACCCAAGATCCTATCATTACAATGCCGTTTTCGTCCAGATGACGGAGTAAGTAAGCATTTAAATGAGGTATTTCTCTAGTTATTACTTCAGGGCCCTGGTCCGTAAAATAAGCTCCAATTTTGTATCTTACGATCTGAAAAGAAGTAAAAATGTCTTCATATACCAGACGTTCACTAATAAGTATTGCATCTTCAAAATTGTACCCTTCCCATGGCATATAGGCCACTAAAATGTTTTTTCCCAAAGAAAGTTCTCCCCCTGCTGTAGCTGCGCTGTCTGCTATAATTTGTCCCCTCTTTACATATTCCCCTTGGCGAACTCGGGGTTTTTGATGCATACAAGTATCACTATTAGAACGTTGATATAGAATCAATTCTGTTTCTATATTGTCTCGAGCAATAGATGAAGTTATGATTATATTTTCACCATCAATATACTTTATTTTTCCCCCTTGCTTGGCTATAGCTACACTTCCTGAATCTAGAGCTACTTGACCCTCCAATCCAGTTCCAACAATACACTTCTCAGGTTGAACAAGTGGAAGTGCTTGACGCTGCATATTAGAACCCATTAAAGCACGATTCGCATCATTATGTTCGATAAAAGGAATAAGGCAAACTCCAACGGAAAAATATTGGGAAGGGAAAATACTTCTGAAATGAATTTGGTCCCATGCAAAAAATAAAAATTCTTGTTGAAATCGAGCTGCAACCAATTGTTCCTCTGGAACCCCTTGATTTAATGCCAGAGAATTTCCTATAGCTATCCGATAGTATTCATCTTCTCCCGGTAATAGATAAACCATATGGTCTTTGTTCGATCTCTCAGATAGCCTATAGAATGGACTTTGTAAAGAGCCGTAATGACCAAGCGTTGCATAAATAGATAACGATCCAATAAGCCCAACATTTATTCCTTCGGATGTCGTAATCGGACAAATACGTCCATAATGACTAGGATGTATATCCCGTGTACGAAAAGTAGACGTTCGACTTGTCAATCCTCCAGGGCCCAAAGAGCTCACTTTTCGACTATGAACTATTTCTGCCAACGGATTAGTTTGATCCAAAAATTGTGATAAGGGATGTAACCCAAAAAAATGACGAAAAGTTTCCGTTAATGAAATGAAAGTTTCCAATTTAATAAGAGTTATTCTCTTTTTAGCATTGATTGATACTGATACAGGTAATAAAGTTTTTTCAACTGCTTCTCTGAAATCATATAGAGCTAATCGTAATTGCTCTTGTAATAAATCTGCTACAGAACGAATATATCGATTTTGTAAGTGATCTATATCATCAGGTGTACCTGCTCCAAATTGCACTTTTATAAGGTAATCCACAGCAGCCACTATATCGTGCGGTAATAATAAAAATTCGTTCTCGGGTATATCAAGACTTAGTTTTTTATTCAGATTTCGTCGACCAATCTTTCCTAATAAACATTTCGTTCGAAAAAATGTTGTTACTTTTTCATATATAGACTCAAAATCCAATTCTCCTTCTTCTTCTCCTTCTTCTTCTCCTTCTTCTTCATTTTCGTCACTTATGTAAAGTTTTTTATAAAGTTTCAAAATAGCTTTCCGCTTCCCGCCATACCAATCGTACTTGTATGTAGAATACTCCTTTGAATATTGGAAAAATGCTTTAACATTCTTATAGTTAAAAATATCTTCGGAATTTAGACCCATAGCTAATAAAAAAAGTAAAACAGATATTTTTTTTTTGTTTATACGAATCCATATCTTTTCTTTTTTTTTATTAAGCTCTAATCTTGATCTTCCTCCCCAATCTGAAATTATTGTGCCAATCCAGATAATGTTTCCCGACGGTTTTCGTTGCCAAGTGTAATAAATACCGGGACTTCTTACTATTTGATTGACCACGACTCTGTAATTTCCATTTATTACAAAAGTTCCTTTAGAATTCATCAAAGGAATATCTCCCAGATATAAAATCTGGTCCTGCATTTCACAAGTTTTCTTAGTTTTCTTAATCAATCTTGCTGGTACATATAATTGACAGTTATATGTAAGAGACATATATACAGCATCTCTCTCTTTAATGAAAGGTTCTGTTAGTTTATATTCAGAACCAAAAAGAAGAATTTTTATCTTTTTATTTGAGCTTTCCATTTTTGAAAAGTTATTGATTTCTTCTATTAAGCCTTGATTGATAAAACGAAAAAATCCTTCAAGTTGTATTTTACCAAATTGGGGAATTGTCAATATTCCTTTATTTTCTTCTAATCGCATTGAATGTTTGCTATCCTATTATTATCTATAGTAAATTTTCTATTTCGATATTGTATTCCCCATTAATCTAGACGAATAAATTCGACAAAAAATTGACATGCTTTGTTCACTATATCAAAAAAAAGAAGCTATTTTCTTTTATTATTAAAATTATGATATATGATGTAAATATTTCTATAGTTGTAAATTCTCTAGTTATTGACAGACAAAAGTGGATTTAGTATACTAATTGGGTACTCTAAATTAAATTCCTATTCTATACTAGAGGCAGTAACTTAAATTCCTAACCGATATTAATAGGTTATAGGTTCCACTTCAATAAGATAATTGAAAACCAATCCCCTTTTTTCCTATTGGAAAAGTCTAAATCCCCTATTAGACCTGGGGACTATAAATTGGTTATACGGCATATCCGAGTGATAAACAAGAATACGTGAAATACCTTCCATATCAGCTTCGATAAATAAAGCAAAATATCTTTTTCCCTTAGGATAAACTAGATATGGGGATGGCGACATAGCCAAGTGGTAAGGCAGGGGACTGCAAATCCTCGATCCCCAGTTCAAATCTGGGTGTCGCCTTGGTAGTCTAAACAAATAGAAAAGTCTCTATTTCTATCCATGTCTTTTGGATACAACTTGTGTAGCTTCAGGTGCTATTGCTAATAATAGCAAATATAAATTCAATTTTATCGTTAATGTCTGATCTGATAGGTAGTTTATATTTCTAGTAATTAGTTTTTGAGAAGCCTCTACTATCGACTCATCCTTTCAGAATAGGAAGGTAGAAGATTCCCACTTTGCACCATTTTGAATAGTTCCATTATCATCAAGAATCAATAATGATATTATTTTTTTTTTTACTTTTTAGTTTTTATCAAAGAGAGGGATTCGTATGGATATAGTCGGTATCGCTTGGGCTGCTCTAATGGTAGTTTTTACTTTTTCTCTTTCACTCGTAGTATGGGGTAGAAGTGGAATTTAATAGAATTTGATTTGAATAGTCCTTCTGTTTTGAATCGTTCTGTTCAAAACAAATAAACAATGATTATTACGATGATTAAATCATGAATTATTTATTCATTAATTCTTTTTTTTGAACAGAACGATTCAAAATATCAAATTGATCATGTTATAGTAGAAAATTCATACTTCATATTTAGAAAATATGAAGTATGAATTTTCTATAGCGAACCATACTATTTTTCACTATACATCTGTTAATTCACTATACATCTGTTAAAGCATATGGAGCATTATTGCTCTGTCTTTTCCATATCAATTTTTTGCCTTTACAATTGACAATTTTGTATATTACTATGGAATAGTAAACAATGCGTATTCGTATTATCAATATTTTTTGAGATATTAAAAAAATATTGATAACACCTATGTTTTTATTTACAATCAATTTTTTTACATCAATTTTTCCAGAGATATGGAAGAAATTATGTCTAGTTCCCACGAGACAAATTAGAATTCTAATTTAGATCTACTTATCCAAAATCTGTATATAAGTGGTACAAACGAAAATTTCTTTTTTCTTTTGTTTTGTAATTACTTCTTCTCAAAAAAAAATAGACTAACCGCTATTACTTTTTGTATAGTAACGATTTAGACTAATTCTAGATTCTAAGTAGTCACTCTAGTTCACTTTGAGGCTTCGTTTGTGCGTAAATGACGATTAGAAAAGCAGTGGGCACTGCAATGAATAATAGAATAGCAATAAATGCAAGGTTATTTACTTCCATGATTGATTTTCGCTTCGTTTTAAAATAACTCGAGATTTGATCTCATAGAGTATCTCTTTTTTTTTTGTAAAAAAAAAATTTTCATTAATGTTTGTCTCAATCAAATATTTTGTTTTTTTTTTTTTTTTATGTTAATGTCTATTATATATTAGAAGAGGATCCTAGAAATAGCCAAAAACCAAAAAGGGTCTAGTAAAAAATTGATGAGCAAACAAAAATATGAGAGATGAACGCAGAGCGTAAATCTATACACGGTATTCTTCCTAACACAGATCTATCTTACTACGATACCCCTTTTTTTCTCAAGGAAAAAAAGATTGCGGATCTAATAATTCGGCGAATCCACACACAAAATGTGTATGTGTAAAAAAAGATGTCAAATCTATTCTAGTCTACTCTATTTTCCTTTTTTTCTCTTGTTTGGGGTAGGAATCGCTCAAACAATTGTTCAATTTATTGAATCGGGACTGACGGGGCTCGAACCCGCAACTTCCGTCTTGACAGGGCGGTACTCTAACCAATTGAACTACAATCCCACTAGGTACAGTTTATTGACTAAACTGTCATAAAAAAAACTGTGCCGTGTGCCGGGTCTTTAAAACTTTTATCTTTCAAATTGATATTCTATATCAAAAGTATCTGTTCGTTCCGATTCTTTCTCTATTACAGTATAGGATTAGAGGGTAGGGGATTCAAAAACCAATTACCTTTCTTATCTGATAAATAAATATCTATCTCAATCTATCAAGTTGGTATTGGGCCGAGCTGGATTTGAACCAGCGTAGGCATATTGCCAACGAATTTACAGTCCGTCCCCATTAGCCACTCGGGCATCGACCCAGGAAAAAATGGGAAGTTGATTATAGTACCTAATTAGGTACTATAATGACTTTCCTAGCCTACCTAGTACCCCTAGGGGAAATCGAATCCCCGTTGCCTCCTTGAAAGAGAGATGTCCTGGGCCACTAGACGATAGGGGCTATTGTTATAATATTCAAATCCCTAGGAATTTGTCAATATAAAAGAATCTTTCTTCATATTTCATTATTTAATATTCTTCTTGTGTTGTCAGGATCGACAATAGAACTATATTCAATTAATTTAGTTCTATTATTGACCCCATTATTTGGCATCTATCGAATATGGAATAGACTTCTCCATTGGTAATGAAATGGTCAAAAGCCCTTTTAACTCAGGGGTAGAGTAACGCCATGGTAAGGCGTAAGTCATCGGTTCAAGCCCGATAAAGGGCTCTTGCTTGCAATAAAGCCCAGTTGTTATTTTTAACATTTATTTGATTAAGACAAAAAAGCTGCAATTATACCTCTTTTTGTTATCACGGAATAGAACATGTTAATATAATTGAGGACAACTAACATATATAATTTAGATAGAACTTTTTTTCTTATATCTCGCTACTAATAAGACGAGGAATAGTATAAGATTAGGCATAATCTACTTCACTTTCGTATTTTTCATTGAAGAATTACTAATGGAAATTAGTACGTATTACTTTAAAACTAAATGAAAACTCAATAAAAATGAGAAGTAAGTGAACCTAACCCATTGACTGATTAATAATATAAGTTATTCTTATATTGAAAATTGAGGTAGATTTTGAAAGTGAACCTTCAATCAATTGAAATTATTCGAATACTCTCATATTTGGTTGTTAATTGGATATTCTGTCGAATTGAAAAGCATAATTCGATTATGATGTACCAAACATTCTTACTATGTTTGTACAAGACATTTTATCTCGGTCATTCTACCAGTAGAAAATAGATTGGAATTGAGATAAAAAAAAGAGAAGAAAAAAATGAAATAGAAACAACTTCGAATTATCATGCATTTACTATTCACTATATATAAGTAATTCGGTTTCAATAGAAAATCCGTGCCAATAAGGAATCTTCGAAACCCGATTTATTGAAAGGGATGATGGATGAAAAATTGTCCATAAATATTTCAATGTAAAACAGTGTATACCCTTTGATTCTATCGAATAGGGTGTTCGGAAAAGGTTGAAATAGTGAAATAGGAGGATTACTATGACTATAGCTCTTGGAAAGTCTTCCAAAGAGGAACAAACTTTATTTGATATTATGGATGACTGGCTACGCAGAGACCGTTTTGTTTTTGTGGGTTGGTCCGGTTTATTGCTTTTTCCTTGTGCTTATTTTGCACTAGGCGGATGGTTCACGGGCACAACTTTTGTGACTTCGTGGTATACTCACGGATTGGCCAGCTCCTATTTGGAAGGTTGTAATTTTTTAACTGCTGCAGTTTCTACGCCTGCTAATAGTTTGGCACATTCTTTGCTGCTATTATGGGGTCCTGAAGCACAAGGAGATTTTACTCGCTGGTGTCAGTTAGGTGGTCTATGGACTTTCGTTGCTCTTCATGGTGCTTTTGGTCTAATAGGCTTTATGTTACGCCAATTTGAACTTGCTCGATCTGTGCAATTACGACCTTATAATGCAATTGCGTTCTCTGCTCCGATTGCTGTTTTTGTTTCCGTATTCTTGATCTATCCATTAGGTCAATCTGGTTGGTTTTTTGCGCCTAGTTTTGGCGTAGCAGCTATTTTCCGATTTATCCTCTTTTTTCAAGGTTTTCATAATTGGACCTTGAATCCATTTCATATGATGGGAGTTGCCGGAGTATTGGGTGCTGCTCTTCTATGTGCTATTCACGGTGCTACCGTAGAAAATACTTTATTTGAAGACGGTGATGGTGCAAATACATTCCGTGCTTTTAACCCAACTCAAGCCGAAGAGACTTATTCTATGGTCACTGCGAACCGTTTCTGGTCCCAAATTTTTGGGGTTGCTTTTTCCAATAAACGTTGGTTACATTTCTTCATGTTATTTGTGCCGGTGACCGGTTTATGGATGAGTGCCATTGGAGTAGTTGGCCTAGCTCTAAACTTACGTGCTTATGATTTTGTTTCCCAGGAGATTCGTGCAGCAGAAGATCCTGAATTTGAGACTTTTTATACAAAAAATATTCTTTTGAACGAAGGTATTCGTGCTTGGATGGCGGCTCAGGATCAGCCTCATGAAAATCTTATATTCCCTGAGGAGGTTCTACCCCGTGGAAACGCTCTTTAATGGAACTCTAACTTTAGCTGGTCGTGACCAAGAAACCACTGGTTTCGCTTGGTGGGCTGGTAATGCTCGACTTATTAATTTGTCAGGCAAATTACTTGGAGCTCATGTGGCTCATGCCGGATTAATTGTATTCTGGGCTGGAGCAATGAATTTATTTGAGGTGGCTCATTTTGTACCAGAAAAACCTATGTATGAACAAGGATTGATTTTACTTCCCCATCTAGCTACTCTAGGATGGGGAGTCGGTCCTGGTGGGGAAATTGTGGACACTTTTCCCTATTTTGTATCCGGGGTACTTCACTTAATTTCTTCTGCAGTTTTAGGCTTCGGTGGTATTTATCACGCACTAATTGGACCCGAAACTTTAGAAGAATCTTTTCCATTTTTTGGTTATGTATGGAAAGATAGGAACAAAATGACCACAATTTTAGGTATTCACCTAATCTTGCTAGGTGTTGGTGCTTTTCTCCTAGTGTTTAAGGCTTTGTATTTTGGTGGCATATATGATACCTGGGCTCCCGGCGGTGGAGATATAAGAAAAATTACGAACCTTACGCTTAACCCAAGTACTATATTTGGTTATTTACTAAAATCCCCTTTTGGAGGGGAGGGATGGATTGTTAGTGTGGACAATCTAGAAGATCTAATTGGAGGACATGTGTGGTTAGGTTCCATTTGTATCTTCGGTGGTATCTGGCACATCTTAACAAAACCTTTTGCGTGGGCTCGCCGTGCGTTTGTATGGTCCGGAGAAGCTTACTTATCTTATAGTTTGGCAGCTCTCTCTGTCTTTGGTGTCATTGCTTGTTGTTTTGTTTGGTTTAACAATACAGCTTATCCCAGTGAATTCTATGGACCTACCGGCCCAGAGGCCTCTCAAGCACAAGCATTTACTTTTCTAGTTAGAGACCAGCGTCTTGGAGCTAGTGTGGGGTCTGCCCAAGGGCCCACTGGTTTAGGTAAATATCTTATGCGTTCTCCTACTGGAGAAATTATTTTTGGAGGGGAAACGATGCGTTTTTGGGATCTTCGTGCTCCCTGGTTGGAACCTTTAAGAGGTCCTAATGGTTTGGACCTGAGTAAGCTGAAAAAAGACATACAACCTTGGCAAGAACGACGTTCAGCAGAATATATGACTCATGCTCCTTTAGGTTCTTTAAATTCTGTGGGTGGTGTAGCTACCGAAATTAATGCGGTCAATTATGTCTCACCTCGAAGTTGGTTAGCCACTTCTCATTTTGTTCTAGGATTTTTCTTTTTCGTAGGTCATTTGTGGCATGCAGGAAGAGCTCGTGCAGCTGCAGCAGGATTTGAGAAAGGAATTGATCGTGATTTTGAACCTGTTCTTTCCATGACCCCTCTTAATTAAACCAGAGATAAAACTATAAATATCTAATTTCTTTTTAGATTATTAGAAGGATAGTTATATCCTTTGCCATTATTCTTCCAACTGAATCCTTGTTGCTCGGCTACACTATATATAGCCGAGCATTCTTTATTTGTACTGAACTAAGTTCTATCTAGGACTTTTTTTTCATAAGCTAGGTTCAATTGTTCGATCAACAAAAGGAGAGAGAGGGATTCGAACCCTCGATAGTTTTTCACTATACCGGTTTTCAAGACCAGAGCCATCAACCACTCGGCCATCTCTCCCCAATGAGCATAACTCATTTTATCCCGACAGATAATATCTGTCTATAGTTATAATAGTTATATAGAACTAGCTATTATGATGATAAAAAGAAAATTTGCTTATTCTTTCTTTATACTCGGAATTTGAAAATTTCGATTCATTTATGATCAAATAAAAATCCGTAGTGCATTTTAATGAAAAAGACCGGATAGGGATCGAATGGTATAGCCTTTTGAATCTGTTGGAAGCTTTTAAGATTACAATCATGACTATTGCGTTCCAATCGTCTTTGTTTGCATTAATTGCAATTTCAATTCTACTAGTGATTGGTGTACCTGTCGCACTTGCCTCTCCTAATGGCTGGTCAAGTAAAAAAAATGTACTATTTTCAGGTGTATCATTATGGATTGGATTAGTCTTTTTAGTAGGTATTCTAAATTCTTTCATATCTTAAGATATATTGATCTTCCTTCCTCCCCCTGGGCCTATAATTAATTCACAAAGGAATTGAATTTGCGATAAATAAAGAACCAGGTAATGAAAGTGCTCAAGGGAGAGGTTATTATTAATATGATTGATAATTGTCTATTGAAATAGAAAAATTGACCTCCATAGAATGGTAATATATGGGTATATATTATACCCATATAACGAGTCAAATGCGGGTATGGTTGAATGGTATAATTTCTCCTTGCCAAGGAGAAGATGCGGGTTCGATTCCCGCTACCCGCCTATCTGTAGAATAGAAAGTTATCGTATTGGTTTAGTCGTATTTGTATCGTATTTATACGATACGATACAGCCAAGATATATGAAATTTATTGTGTCTTTGCGGAGATGGGATTTGAACCCATGACTTCAAGGTTATGAGCCTTGCGAGCTACCAAACTGCTCTACTCCGCGTTATCCCTTCATATTAACCTTTCTTATAATACCATTAAAATGGGTACATCGAGCAATCCCTTGGGTATGCTATTTTCCCCCCCTTATATAGGGAGGGACTTTTCTATCATAACAATAACTTGAAAAAATTCTTTTCTTTACCCTACCAACTCGATTTTGTTACCCCAGCCAACAAACATGCGTGAGCCATTTCACGGATTATATATCCGGATAATTCAAAGTCTCTATAATTGGCTCTGGGTCTTCCAGTCTTCAAACAACGTCGGCGAAGACGCGTAGGTGCACTATTACGCGGTAGAGATTGTAATTTTCTATAAATTTCCAATTTTTCATCCAGTGATGAGACTTCGCTCATCTCTTTTTTCAAAGATTGGCGAAGCAAATTATATTTCCTTTCCAATCTTTGTTTCTTTTTCTCTCTTTGAATGAGACTTTTTCTTGCCATAATGATTCAGCTACTTTATATAAAGAATATAGATCAAATTTGAGATGGAGAAGTATTACGTGGATTACTCCTTCTTTTTATACACAGAGATTAGATTTCAAAATCTAAAAACTGTGTATAAAAAGAATTAACCGAATTTACCTGATGTAGAGGCGATTAAGAAAGCTGCATAGGTGAATATATAGCCTACAGAAAAGTGAGCTAATCCAACTAATCGTGCTTGAACAATGGAAAGAGCTACCGGCTTATCTCTCCATCGAACTAAATTAGCCAGAGGTGTGCGTTCATGAGCCCATGCAAGAGTTTCAATCAGTTCTTGCCAATATCCACGCCAAGAAATAAGAAACATAAATCCAGTAGCCCAAACAAGATGTCCAAATAAGAACATCCACGCCCAAACAGATAAACTGTTCATACCAAAAGGATTGTATCCATTAATTAGTTGTGAAGAATTTAACCAAAGATAATCTCTTAACCACCCCATTAAATAAGTGGAAGACTCATTAAATTGGGCTACATTTCCCTGCCATAAGGTTATATGTTTCCAATGCCAATAGAAAGTAACCCATCCAATGGTATTCAACATCCAGAAAACTGCTAAATAAAAAGCATCCCAGGCCGAAATATCGCAAGTACCGCCCCGTCCCGGACCATCGCAAGGAAAACTATAACCAAAATCTTTCTTATCAGGCATTAGCTTAGAACCGCGCGCATCTAAAGCACCTTTTACTAAAATCAACGTAGTCGTATGCAAACCTAGAGCAATAGCATGATGAACCAAAAAGTCTCCGGGACCAATTGTTAAGAAGAGTGAATTTTTATTATCGTTAATAGCATTCAACCAACCGGGTAACCATAAGCTTTTTCCGGCATTGAATGCTGGATCATTTGCTGAAGATAAGAGCACATCAAAGCCATATAAGGTCTTACCATGAGCAGATTGTATCCATTGAGCAAATATAGGCTCAATCAAGATTTGCTTTTCTGGAGTGCCAAAAGCGAGCATAACATCGTTATGAACATAAAGTCCCAAGGTATGAAAACCTAGGAATAGACTAACCCAACTCAAATGAGATATTATGGCTTCCTTATGCTCCAACATTCTCGCCAATACATTATCCTTATTTTGTTCTGGATTATAATCTCTAATGAGAAATATAGCTCCATGAGCAAATGCCCCCGTCATAATGAATCCGGCAATGTATTGATGATGAGTATACAAAGCAGCTTGAGTAGTAAAATCTTGTGCTATGAATGCATAGGCAGGCAAAGAATACATGTGTTGAGCTACTAAAGAAGTAACAACTCCCAAAGAAGCTAGAGCAAGACCTAATTGAAAGTGAAGAGAGTTATTGATTGTGTTGTAAAGACCCTTATGCCCGCGTCCTAATAAGCCTCCCGGAGGAACATGTGCTTCTAAAATATCTTTTATGCTGTGTCCAATCCCAAAGTTGGTTCTATACATATGACCAGCAATGAAAAACACAAATGCAATAGCTAAATGATGATGCGCGATATCAGTTAGCCACAAACTTTGAGTTTGTGGATGGAATCCCCCGAGAAGAGTTAGAATAGCAGTTCCCGCCCCTTTAGCGGTACCAAATAAATGACTGCTGGAATCAGGATTTTGAGCATAAAGATTCCACTGACCTGTAAAAAGTGGTTCCAATCCTTGGGGATGTGGTACTCTATCTAAAAAATTATCCCACCTTATGTGTTCTCCTCTTGATTCAGGAATAGCCACATGAACTAAATGCCCCGTCCAAGCCAAAGAACTGACTCCGAAGAGCCCTGATAAATGATGATTTAGACGAGACTCGGCATTTTTAAACCATGAAACACTTGGTTTCCATTGAGGTTGTAGATGCAACCAACCCGCTGTTAAAAAGAGAGCAGAAAGAAATAGCAAGAAAAGAGCTCCAGTATAAAGATCTTCATTAGTGCGTAAACCAATTGTATACCACCACTGATAAACACCGGAATAAGCAATATTGACTGGACCGGGAGCACCTCCTCGGGTAAAGGCTTCTACGGCCGGTTGACCAAAATGAGGATCCCAAATTGCATGAGCAATAGGTCTTATATGTAAGGGGTCGTGGACCCATGCTTCGAAATTGCCTTGCCAAGCTACGTGGAACAAATTACCAGAGGTCCACAGAAAAATGATAGCTAACTGACCAAAGTGAGAAGCAAAAATCTTTTGATAAAGGCGCTCTTCGGTAATATCATCATGACTCTCAAAGTCATGTGCAGTAGCAATACCAAACCAAATACGACGAGTAGTTGGGTCCTGGGCCAAGCCTTGGCTGAACTTTGGAAATCTTGATGCCATAATGCTTTATCCTCCTAGCCATTATCCTACTGCAATAATTCTTGCTAGGAAGAACGCCCATGTTGTGACAATTCCACCCAGAAGGTAATGAGCTACTCCTACAGCGCGTCCTTGAACAATACTCAAGGCTCTTGGCTGGATAGCAGGAGCAACTTTTAATTTATTATGGGCCCAAACAATAGATTCAATAAGTTCTTGCCAATATCCACGGCCACTAAATAGGAACATTAAACTAAAGGCCCAAACGAAATGAGCACCTAAGAATAAAAGACCATATGCAGATAATGAAGAACCGTAAGATTGGATTACTTGAGAAGCTTGTGCCCATAGAAAGTCACGGAGCCACCCGTTAATTGTAACGGAACTCTGCGCAAAGTTTCCTCCTGTAATATGAGTTACCACTCCCTGATCACTTATACTACCCCAAACATCGGACTGCATTTTCCAACTAAAATGAAATATTACTACCGAAATTGCATTGTACATCCAGAATAACCCTAAGAAGACATGATCCCAGGCAGATACTTGGCATGTTCCTCCTCTACCAGGCCCATCGCAAGGAAAACGAAAACCAAGATTCGCTTTATCGGGTATTAAACGAGAACTGCGAGCAAATAAAACACCTTTAAGTAATATTAATACAGTCACATGGATAGTAAATGCATGAATATGGTGCACTAGAAAATCCGCAGTTCCTAATGGAATAGGCAACAAGGCCACTTTGGCACCTACTGCTATCAAATCACCACCTCCCCAGGTTAAGCTGGTACTTGCTGTTGCATCAGGAGCTGTCAAACTGGGTGCTAAAGCATGAGTGTTTTGTATCCATTGAGCAAAGATAGGTTGTAATTGGATAGCAGTATCTGAAAACATATCCTTAGAACGTCCTAAAGCACTCATAGTATCATTATGAATATATAGACCAAAACTATGGAAACCTAAGAAAATACATACCCAGTTGAGGTGTGATACAATTGCATCACGATGTCTCAGAACACGGTCTAAAAGATTGTTGTACTGAGTAGTCGGATCATAGTCTCTTACCATAAAAATAGCTGCATGTGCAGCAGCGCCAACTATGAGAAATCCACCAATCCACATATGGTGCGTGAACAGAGATAGTTGGGTACCATAGTCAGTAGCTAGATATGGATAGGGAGGCATAGAATACATATGATGAGCTACGACAATAGTTAAAGATCCTAACATAGCTAGGTTAAGAGCTAATTGAGCATGCCATGAAGTAGTTAAGATCTCGTAAAGACCTCTATGTCCTTCCCCTGTAAATGGACCTTTATGAGCCTCCAAAATATCCTTGAGGTTATGACCAATAACCCAATTGGTTTTATACATATGACCAGCAATTAGAAAAAGAACTGCAATAGCCAAATGGTGGTGTGCAGTATCGGTCAGCCACAGACCCCCCGTTACTGGGTTGAGTCCTCCACGAAAAGTCAAAAATTCTGAATATTTCGACCAATTCAGAGTGAAAAATGGGGTCAATCCCTCAGCGAAACTGGGATAAAGTTGAGCTAAAAGCTCACGATTTAAAATAAATTCATGAGGAAGCGGTATCTCTTTAGGGTCCACTCCAGCATCTAAGAGTTGATTAATAGGTAAAGAAACGTGTATTTGGTGTCCTGCCCAAGATAGAGAGCCAAGTCCTAGTAACCCTGCTAAATGGTGGTTCAACATGGATTCTACATCTTGAAACCAAGCCAATTTTGGAGCAGCTTTGTGATAATGGAACCAACCAGCAAAAAGCATTAACGCTGCAAAAATCAATGCACCAATTGCGGTGCAGTAAAGTTGCAATTCACTAGTTATTCCGGATGCTCGCCAAATTTGGAAGAACCCAGAGGTGATTTGTATTCCTCGAAAACCTCCACCCACATCTCCATTCAAAATTTCTTGGCCTACTATCGGCCAAACTACCTGAGCACTGGGTTTAATGTGAGTAGGATCGCCTAACCATGCTTCATAATTGGAGAAACGAGCACCGTGAAAGTACATCCCACTTAGCCAAATAAATATGATGGCTAATTGACCAAAATGAGCACTAAATACTTTGCGAGAGATCTCTTCCAAATCATTGGTATGGCTATCAAAATCATGAGCATCAGCATGTAGGTTCCAGATCCAGGTGGTAGTATTGGGTCCCTTAGCTAGTGTCTTTGAGAAATGACCAGGTTTAGCCCATTTTTCAAATGAGGTTTTAACAGGATCCCTCTCCACTATGATCTTTACTTCTTCCGGTGAACGAATGGTCATTGAGTTCTCCTCTTTCCAGACGAGACATGAGAAAAAACCCGCCGAATTTTTGAAAAAAAAAAAAGCAAAAAATGACTATATATTCTAAACTCGTCCCTCTCTTTATTTCCCAGTTTAGAACTGGAGCGACTATGATACGGAAGTCGATTTGAGGCAGATCTTCAAATTTATTATGACATATCCGATAGGTGCTTAATGGACCGTTACGAGATATAAAACTTTCTCGCCCAGTGGTAAGATATGGTAAGATATATAAATATGATACAATCATTATTTTCATATCCAGATTTATTTATGCATATCTCTGGACCCATATTTATAGATCACTTTTATGATTCAAAAGAACTTTGAATTGATGAATCTTTCATAAATTCTATTTATGCACGATAAATACTCATATTAAAAAGATTTTTTTAACAATCCATAGATTGTATTCTTTGTTCTATTTTCTATTTTTTCATAATGATTATGCAATAAGAGAAGCTAATTCGTTCGAATAGCATGATAAATTTCATGATCTTAACTATAGGAATCGGGAGATTTTCATTCTCGAAAACGTCCTGTAATCTTTAACCGATTTTGTGCTTCGATATAATTGCTTGGAGCAAGTGCTATAGCTTGCTTCCAATATTCAGCAGCTTGATTAAACCAAGCTTCCGCAATTTCAGGATCTCCCTGTTGAATGGCCTGTTCTCCTCGGTCGGGATAGAGTAACTTCTAAAAGTTTTCTTCCCTTAGAACCGTACTTGAGAGTTTCCTACCTCATACGGCTCAATTAACTATTCTTTAGTCCTTGTACCCAAACTTCCAAAATAGGGTAGGTAAATACGTTCAGCTTAATCGAAAGAACAGAATGGGTCAATGACATGAGTTTAAAACTTCACTTTCGATAAATGATTAAGTTTTCTCTTTTCTCCCACCGTAAAAAGATGAAGTATTAGAAATAAAAAGGTCTACTTCAGATTATCGAGATAAAAATCTTTTTAAGAGGTAACTATCTCTATATAGAAATTTTTGAAGTAATACTTTCCTACCAGGAAAGTATTACTTCACGTCTTTAGGATCTGATGCTACACCGCTGCTCAATAACCTAGTAAATCAACTCTACTACATAAATAGATTCCTTATTTTTGCCCATGAGCAGATTTGATCGTATCAGCCCGAACTTTCAATAATTGATCTTTATGGTGCTTTCTCCATCAATTGAATTGATTTTATTTTATCCATGGACTATCCAGGCTATATTTACCCATTCATATTTGGGCTCCTATGAGGGGTATTCTTTTGACTACAGCTGATAGAAAACCGTTGTTTTGGACGGTGCATATGTAGAAAGCCTCTTTTCTTTTCCGTACTAAACGAATTCATTCTATAGTACAGATAGCCGCACGTAATGACAGATCAAGGCCGTGTTATTAAGAGCTTGTGGTAAAGACGGGTTTCGTTCTAATGCCTGAAAATAATATTCTAAAGCCTTAGTATGTTCCCCATTACTTGTGTGGATAAGACCTATATTATACAATATATAACTTCGGTCATAGGGGTCAATTTCCGGTCGCATGGCTTCATAATAATTTTGTAAAGCTTCCGCATATTCCCCTTCCGATTGAGCTGACATTCGTTACGGTCGTTCATTCAATTGAAATGATCTCCGCTTCAAAACCGTACATGAAAATTTCACCTCATACGGCTCCTCCTTTTTTAATACAGAATAAGGAAAGTAATCAATTGACACGAAAAAAGATTTTCCTTATGATTATGAATTAGCAGGAACTAGTGTATTTCCAATGAATCTCTAGCTATCCTTCTTGCAAAGATTTTTTTATTATTATATTCTAAATAATAAAGATTATATTCTAAATAATAAAGTATTTTAGCTTAACACTACAAACATAACCTCTAACAATTTCTTTGTCCTTAACGCATTGTATTTTACGGGAATTATTCACTCCAACAGTCTCCGATGGTTCTAGCGGTATCCGAAATACAAACGAGATGGATGTTTGTTGCCTCAACCATTCTAACTAGCCCTTAATAAAAAGAAAAAAAAAAATGTATTATATAGTCTTATTTCTTTATTATAACGAAGCATTTGTGTTGTCGATTTTAACGCGTAGTGCTTTTTCCCTTATGCACACCTATCATATAGATTTGACCATTAACATCTATGTAATAGATATAACCTTTCGCTTAATACTAGAATCTCAGAAGATCAAAGCATCTAAGGCTGCGTAAATCGGGGATACACGACAGAAAGAATTGTTCTATTTCTAAAACTCACCTTCACTAAACGTCAGTTTTTACTTTTAATAAATAGTAAATAGAATCTCAAAAAAAGTAGAAAGAAAAAAAATCAAATCACACCATCTCTGTAATAGGTAAATGCCTTTTTCTCCCCTGAAGCCATTGGGATTATCCGCAATAATATATCCGCTACAATTGTGAAAGTCTTGTCGATAAAATTGTCATTTCTCTGAGATCTAGGCATAGTCAATTTATCAATTTGATAATTTCTTTCATTCCCCATACGGAAATGATTCCATGAACAAAATTATTTGCCAATGCACAATAGCATAATAAATTTCCTTACGATCGCAAATATGTAAACTGAATAAAGAAAATTTGAAAGAGTGGATTAAATTGATAGCAATCAATAAAAAAAATTTGAGAAAATGTTTCTGTTTCGCGCTCGGTTGCTCACGACCCCAACGATCAAACGAGTAAGTAAACGGCAAATTGGCATAAAATGAAAAAATGATGATTGATTGTGTTTGTGCATACTTATTATATAAGTATAGAATCTATTGAGCATATAATTATGATAGAATTTGTGTCATTATGATGCAATTTATACCATTAATTGACTTACCGATCGAAGAATTATTTTCACTAATTATAGGAAATTATTCTCTTCTCTAATAATTATAGAATCTATCAATAGATCTGGCTTAATTTCACAATTGGATCGGGCAATAAAAATCCTAATATTCTAAAAGAATAATATTAGATTGATGAAAGAAAATATCTTGAAATAAGAAGAAAAGCAACTTTGGTAAATACTCTTCTGTCTGTCTTTATTCAAAAAGACTTGACTTATGCAAAAGTCAGTTATCTCATTTTTGGGCATGAATTAGAAAAAAAACTTGTTGTTTTCATTTTGTCGACAAATGAAAGGTGTAGGAAAGATGGCTGAGCGGTTCAAGGCGTAGCATTGGAACTGCTATGTAGGCTTCTGTTTACCGGGGGTTCGAATCCCTCTCTTTCCGTATATTTGTATTCTTTTTTGCATCGTTTTATCATTAATCTAAACCCGATAGGATGGTTTCATTTTCCCACAATCTCCTTCCATTTCGGGGTAGAGAAAAAAATATTGAAAAAAAGAAATATTTATTCAATGACAATGACATTGTCATGTAACATACAGAGGAACAAATGTGCAGGAATCCTTTCTTTTCATTCCCTTTAAATTGGGAATAATTTAAACTCGACGGGAATAGTATTCTACAACCAATAATTCATTAATCTTCAAACCGATACGCTTATTATCTATTCTTTTTTTTACTAATCCACTATACTGTGACTTTTGTTTAATCCGATTTAAATGGGGGGGCACCCTCATTTTATCCTTTTGAAAAATCTCTATATTTTTCTTCATTCTATTTCTCAATCCTTGTTTCTCTTTTATAGAAATTAAATCTTGGGGTTTGCAACGGTAACTTGGTATATCTACTATACGACCATTGACCAGGATATGCCTATGGTTGACTAATTGTCTGGCTTCAGGAATAGTAAGCGCCATACCCAATCGAAAAAGGATATTATCCAAGCGCATTTCCAGTAATTGTAATAGAACCTGACCTGTTGATCCCTTGGCTCTTCTAGCAATACGAACATATTGAAGTAATTGGCGCTCTGGAAGTCCATAATGAAAACGTAATCTTTGTTTTTCTTTTAGACGTACAGGATATTTAGAAGATTTAAGAGGTTTAGAATGTTTTTTTTTTATAGGCTTTTGAATTCTGTTGGGTGTTTTCTTACTTAGTCCTGGTAAAGTTTTGAGACGATTTATTATTTTTAAACGAGGTCCGCGATAACGGGACATAAAAAACTCCTTATTTCAAGAAATGACATACAATTAATGTTGGAAAGAAGAATAATATAAACAGCACGAATATTGGAATGATTTTCTATACGGAGAGAGAAACAAATTCTCTTCAATTTGAAAATCAAAATATTGTAGAGAGAAAAAAAAGATATGTTTCAATCATTGCGTTTCTAGTTGAAACGAATCATACCACGACAGACCCGGCGGACCGACGATACGAAAAGTAAGAGTCTTTTCCTTATTTCATAGATTTTAACGATCTATGGTTGATAATGGTAAGAAGTGGAAAGAATAAGAACGAGCCAGCTATCGGGATCGAACCGATGACCATCGCATTACAAGTGCGACGCTCTCACCTCTGAGCTAAGCAGGCTCATATGCATGCAGTATCACATGCTTATTGGCTGAAAAGATCTCTTCGAAATCGCTAGAATTATAGCGAATCGAATTAGAATAAATTATAGCGAATCGAATTAGAATATAATAATGCAATTCAGACTCAAATGAAACATTGCATCAATTTATCTTAATGGATTATTATAAAACAATAATGGGGCGTGGCCAAGCGGTAAGGCAGCAGGTTTTGGTCCTGTTATTTCGAAGGTTCGAATCCTTCCGTCCCAGGTGGAACAGTATTATTGAATTGAAAAAAGACTTATAGAAGGGAAATATGATTTCGATAAGATTCTAAATAGAGAAAGGGATATTTTTGCGGTGTAGGATGGGACGATAACAACATTGCATCAAAAATGCAGAAAGAATATAATGCTCATGCAAATGAAATAATTGATGGGATGCAATTATTGTTTTATGATTTCGTTCTACAAGAAGGGGATATGGCGGAATCGGTAGACGCTACGGACTTAAATTTTTTGAGCCTTGGTATGGAAACTTACCAAGTGATAGCATCCAAATCCAGGGAACCCTGGGATATTTTGAATGGGCAATCCTGAGCCAAATCCGATTTCTAGAGACAATAGTTTCCTTTCCGAGAACGGGATAGGTGCAGAGACTCAACGGATGCTATTCTAACGAATCAACATAATTTGGATTGGATACAATCCATTTTTGGAAGTAATTAATTGTACGAGGATAAAGATAGAGCCCAATTCTACATGTCAATGTCAACAACAATGAAAATTGGAGTAGGAGGAAAATCCGTTGGTTTTATAGATCGTGAGGGTTCGAGTCCCTCTATCCCCAGGTTATCTGTTTTATTTTCGACTGTATATAACATACACAAATAATACACAATATATATATATTGTGTATTATTTATTGTATAAATGATGTTTTTAGTTGTATCGTTGCTTCTACTCGTTCAAATGCTGTCTTTTACCCTTTTTGCTAGTTGACAGGAGTTTGGTTACTGTGCTAGTATGATGCACAGGGGAACAGCCGGGATAGCTCAGTTGGTAGAGCAGAGGACTGAAAATCCTTGTGTCACCAGTTCAAATCTGGTTTCTGGCATATACACTTTGTAGAAGTATGAAAAAGGATACCTTATTCTTATTTAATATTTATTTCAATAGAATATAAAAAATATTGATTATTTACGAATAGTCATCAGTAATTCTATGTTATTGAATTGATAGGGAGTTCGTCCAAGTTATTTCAAAGGGGATAAAAACTACTTGAAATAACTCGAACTAGAGAGCGATTTTCTCTATTTCATTCGTATTAATGTCTTCTCATAAAGAGAGAAATAACTAGAAACTATTATATAGTTATAGTTTCCAATTCTTCTGGAAGATTCTATTCAAAAAATGATTTTGATAAATAGAAAGATTGAGAAAAAATAGCTTCCACCTTAGCACTATATAAAAATAGGACTAGATCGGGGTAAAGACCAATACCTATGATTGGTAGAAAGAGACAGATCAAAATAAAAAGTTCGCGTGGTCCCGAATCTTGAAAATAAGGATTCGGGATATTAAAAACCTTATATCCATAAAACATTCGACGTAACATGGATAACAAATAAATGGGAGTTAATATCATTCCAATTGCCGCTATTGCAGTAATAATGATCCGAAAGGTCGAAGAATAATTATGATTAGTAATTATGCCCAAAAATATCATAAATTCTGCTACAAAACCACTCATTCCTGGCAATGCAAGAGAAGCCATTGAAAAGCTACTGAACATAGTAAAGATTTTAGGAATTGATATAGCGATTCCTCCCATTTCATCAAGAAAAAGAGTACGTATCCTATCATAACTTGTTCCTACTAAGAAAAAAAGTGCAGCGCCAATTAATCCATGAGAAATCATTTGCAAAATGGCTCCATTGAGACCTGTATACGTCATGGAACCAATTCCTATAATTACAAAACCCATATGAGATATTGATGAATAGGCTATCCTTCTTTTCAAATTGCGTTGACCCATAGAAGTTAGAGCTGCATAGATAATTTGCACTGCTCCTATGATAATCAACCACGGTGAAAACAAAGAATGAGCATGAGGTAACAATTCCATATTGATCCGAATCAACCCATATCCTCCCATTTTCAATAGAACTCCGGCCAAAAGCATACATGTACTATAATGTGCTTCCCCATGAGTATCCGGTAACCAGGTATGTAAAGGGAAGATTGGTAATTTTATTGCATAAGCGATCAAAAACCCTAAATAGAATAGCATTTCAAGTGTGATGGGATAATCTTTTTTAGCTAATAATTCGAAATCGAATGCTGGTCCATGAGATCCATAGAGACCCATACTTAAAGCTCCCATTAAAATAAAAATGGAACCACCCGCAGTATACAAAAGAAATTTTGTGGCTGAATAGAGACGTCTTTTTCCCCCCCACATGCATAAAAGTAAGTACACAGGAATTAGTTCCAACTCCCACATGAGAAAGAAAAGAAGAATATCTCGAGAAGCAAATAATCCCAATTGTCCGCTGTACATTGCCAACATCAAGAAATAGAATAATCGCGGATTTCGAGTAACTGGCCAAGCAGCTAAAGTAGCTAAAGTAGTTATAAATCCCGTTAATAAAATAAGCCCAATGGAAAATCCATCAATTCCCAGTTTCCAATGAAAATGAATAAGGCTTATCCAGTTATAATCCTCTTCCAATTGGATTAATGAATTATCAAAATGATAATGATAACGGAATATATAGGTCATTAAAAGAAGATCTAATAAGCAAATACCTAGGGTATACCATCGAATCATTTTATTTCCTTTATGGGGAAATAAAGGGATTAATAACCCCGCAGATATGGGCAAAATAACAATTATTGTTAACCAAGGTAAATTACTCATAATGAAGAGAAAAGAGACTTTCTATATCAAAACCCATGCCTTCATTTTTGGGTCGAATATGGGTTTTGATCAGTGAAAGAGGAAAAGGAGAATGAAAAATATGTATGGGACTAACTCTTTTTCTTTTTTGATGGATCAGTAAGCTAGACCCATACTGCGCGTTGTTTCATGCCATAAATAAACACGTACACTTAAAAAATCCGTTGGACAAGCCGATTCACACCTCTTACAACCTACGCAGTCTTCTGTTCTTGGAGCAGAAGCAATTTGCTTAGCTTTACATCCTTCCCAAGGTATCATTTCTAATACATCTGTGGGACACGCTCGTACACACTGGGTACAACCAATACATGTATCATAAATTTTGACTGAATGTGCCATTGAATCTAAGAACTCCATTAGTAGAAAAAGTGTTTCATTGAATAAGATTTTTTTAATATATGGCCAGTGATGATATATTATGAATATCAAGCAAATCAATAATTGTATTATCGGTGATATAATGAATAGATTCGGATTCTATCTTTTTGCTTTATAAAACATTTTACCCAATCTGGTCTTAAACAGATCATTTGGATAATGAGTTATAAATATGAATTATGCTCTTGATTGATTTTAGAAAAAAATCCCTCTATAAACTATAAAGAAAGGATTTAGATCTATTTTGAGGGAGACAAACCTAGTATCTATTTGAATAGAAATGGATATACAAATTCTTTTTCATATGGAAGGAGATCTTTATTACCATTACCATTTTGACAAATTAAATTGATCGATACGAGTTGATTTTCTGTTACGATATATTGCCAGAACAATAGCTAATCCAATAGCTGCTTCAGCAGCAGCAATAGCTATAACAAAGATCGAAAAGATATCCCCCTTTACTTGCCTACTATCAAAAAAATAGGAGAATGTTACTAGGTTTAAATTAACTGCATTGAGTATTAGCTCAAGACACATAAGTGCTTTAACCATGTTTCGACTTGTTACTAGCCCATAAATACCGATAGAGAATAAATAAGCACCTAAAAGAAGCGCATGTTCGAGCATAATAGAGGAATTCTTCATACCTTGATCTCTTCAGATACAAACAAAAGTGGTAGTTTCTAATTTACATGACACGATCTATGAAGATAAAACAGCGTATTTATGCCGCACGAGAGCTTTCATTTTCAAACTGTTTCTTCTCGACGAGCTATAGTAATGGCTCCTATAAGAGCAATTAGAAGAATTAGAGAAATAAGTTCAAATGGAAGGAAAAAATCAGTGGATAAATGAGCCCCAATACGTTGAATATTGTTCGTTAAATCTCGTTCTAACATTTGATCTGATTTTTGAGTCAGAAATATTCCGAACCATGATATGTTCAAGATAATAGTAATTAGTGAACAAAAAAGACTTGTACAAACTATTGAAGTAATGCTATCTCCGATAGTCCAGGGAGCGGCATAATTGGGATATTTTGGATTATTTATCAACATCACAGCAAATAGAATCAAAATATTAACAGCTCCTATGTAGATCAGGATTTGTGCAACAGCTACGAAATCCGCGTTCAGTATAATATAGAAAAAAGATATACAAATTAGAACTAACCCCAATGAAAGAGCGGAATAAATTATATTAGTAAGTAATACTACTCCTATACCTCCTAATAGAAGACTTAGCGTTAGAGGAGCCAACAAAAGAATATCAGATATAGATTCAGGTCGATTCATTATGTGTACAATAACTTTGAATATTATTTCCTCCCATTCACTAAATAAAAAGTGAGCCCATTTACCTATATGCTATACTGGATTTGTAATTTCATTTGATATGGGCACTGATTAATTAATCTATAGCTCAATAATCGATTTCGATCAATCATACATCTGACATTATTAATGGAATGTCAATAGAATTATTTATTCCTGATTTGAGAAATCTTTTTTTTTTTTTTAGGTGCTCTTTAATCGGAGCTCAATCTGAATAATCGTAGAAATGATTTGATCATAAAATAAATTTGTCCATAGTTTCTTCAGACATACTAAGTTAGTTAATATGCTTAGCTCGGAATTGTTTGAATTGTTAAATCTTCAACAACGGATATTGGTAAACGTCCTAAAGCAATGTGATCATAATTTAATTCATGACGATCATAGGTCGAAAGTTCATATTCTTCAGTCATCGCTAGACAATTTGTGGGGCAATATTCCACGCAATTTCCACAAAAGATACAAATTCCAAAATCAATACTATAATTTTCCAATCGTTTTTTCCCCATATCTATTCCGACTTTCCAATCCACAACAGGTAGATTGATCGGGCATACACGGACGCATACTTCACAAGCAATACATTTATCAAATTCAAAGTGGATCCTCCCGCGAAATCGTTCTGATGGGATCCATTTTTCATAGGGATATTGAATAGTAATAGGTAAACGATTCATGTGATATAAGGTAACCATAAAACCTTGCCCAATGTATCTCGCAGCCTGTATTGCTTGTTCACTATAATTCATAAACCCAGTTACCATGGAGAACATGTGTAAAATCTCCTCGAATAATCATAGAAATTTCTTTCTCTTCATAGATTTGATCTATCAAATTTGGATATATTGCAAAATTGATAAGAACCTCTTCACGAAGAAAAAAGAGTTAGTTATAATAAAATAAGTTGGAAAGAGGCTGTTAGTAAAAAATTACCCAAAGCAATAGGTAAAAGAAATTTCCACCCAAGATCCAATAATTGGTCCATTCTTATCCTAGGCAAGGTCCATCTTGCCGTGATAGAAATAAATAAGAACAGATAGGCTTTAGCTAATAGAATTAGGATCCCAATTGTTATATTAACGACCCCGCTAATTCCAGAAATAGAATCCCATTCAAAATGTTCCAGAATGGGTATGAATGGAATTGAAAAGTTCCACCCGCCCAAGTAAAGAACTGTTACAAAGAATGAAGAAGCTAATAGATTTAGATAAGAAGCAACGTAAAATAAACCAAATTTGATACCCGAATATTCAGTTTGATAACCCGCTACCAATTCTTCTTCCGCTTCTGGTAAATCAAAGGGCAATCTTTCACATTCTGCCAGAGATGAGATGAAAAAAGCTAAAAACCCTATAGGCTGACGCCACAAATTCCATCCTAAAAAACCATATCTGCACTGTGCTTCAACTATATCAATTGTACTTGAACTATTCGATAATTATAGTCGACAGAAACATCACTGTTTTCATCTCTATTCCAAAACCGTACGTGAAACTTTCACTTCATACGGCTTCTCAATGGTCATTAAGAAATAAAGAACACAATAAAAAAAAGCACCAGATCATACATAAATTGAACCAATGAGATTCCGTCTGCTACAAATAATAGGAGCTTTTGAACCTATCTTAACCTTCAGTATTTTTTTTTTTTTTGCGAGAGAAAGAAAACTGTGTTAAAGGATTACTTCGTTCTGGATAGCCATTTTTTTAAGTAGATAGAAACATATTGTAGATCGGGGTTCTGGGGAAGTACTACTTGATCATCCCTACCAATGTCAAGTCCTTATTGTTATCCCATTTCTATGGAAATATCTTTGGTCTAGATATCAGTTTCTTTTGTTTTTTCACTAATCTTTTTTATATCTTGGTGTTTCTCACCATCTACCTTTGCTCGATTTTGAGTATATAATGACGGTAACTTCATACTTTTATACTTTGCCTCCCCGCTATTGGGTCCCAATGACTAATATATGAACTGGGGCACACAGTTTTCACTGATTGTGCATGCTCTCACTCTTATACATGGGGGATGGGACTTAATCATCTTACTGCAAGATTTGTAAACTGTTTGATCTCACCCATATGACTATCTAGTTTTTTGATCGGAATATTCATCCCATTAACTTCTGTTTTTCCCTCTTTTTATAACTATAACTAAAAAAGGGAAAAATGAATCTCATATTCCAACGAATCACACGTAGAGATATAGATAACACACATAAAGCTAAAGGAATTTCGTAACTAATAGCTTGAGCAGCAGCTCGGAGACCACCTAAAAAAGAATATTTATTATTGGATGCATATCCTGCTATAAGCAGTCCAAGGGGAGCAATACTTGAAATTGCAATCCAAAAAAAAACGCCTATACTAAGATCAATTAAAACAATGTGGCGACCAAAGGGAATTACTAAATAGCCTAAAAAAATAGGTATCAACACTACCGCTGGTCCAATACTAAATAACCAAATATCCCCCCTAGATGGGATAATATCCTCTTTTAGCAGTAGTTTTATTCCATCCGTCAAAGCTTGAATAATTCCCAAAGGACCGGCGTATTCAGGTCCAATGCGTTGTTGTATTCCCGCAGATATTTTTCTTTCGAGCCATACAATAACTAATACTCCTATCGTAATTCCCAATAGAAGGATAATTATTTCAATTAGAATCCATATAAGACTATATATTTCTTTTGAAAATCCCAATCGAGAAAATAAATTGATAGCTTGTTCTTCGAGATCTGCTATATTAATCACCATTTTAACGATCAACCTCTCCCATAATGATATCTATACTACCCAAAGTCGTCATGATATCGGCTAATTTCATCCTTTTAACCAGTTGAGGAGGAATCTGCAAATTAATAAAACCAGGTGGTCGGATTTTCCATCTCCAGGGAAAAATGTTATCATCTCCTATAAAAAAAATTCCTAATTCCCCCTTGGGAGCTTCTACTCTCACGTAATGTTCTTGTTTTGATAACTCAAAAGTAGGGGAAGGTTTTTTACTGATAAATCGAGATTCAAAATCGTTCCATTTCGAATCTTTTCCCTTATTTAAACGTCGAACCTCTAAATTCTCATAGGGACCTCCCGGAATTATTTCTAGGGCCTGTCTAATTATTTTGATAGATTCTTTCATTTCTCCGATTCGAAGCAAATAACGAGCTAATGAATCTCCTTCTTTTTGCCATTGGATTTCCCAATCCAATTCATCATAACATTCATAATGATCCACTTTACGAAGATCCCATTGGATTCCGGAAGCTCGTAGCATGGGTCCTGATAAACTCCAATCTATTGCTTCTTCTCTACTAATAATGCCTACTCCCTCAACTCGTCTCAAAAAGATAGGATTGCGTGTAATAAGTCTTTCATATTCGGTCACTTTTGGAAAGAAATAATAGCAAAAATCGAAGCATTTATCTACCCAACCGTAGGGTAAATCTACAGCTACTCCTCCAATACGGAAATAATTATGCATCATTCGCATGCCCGTGGCAGCTTCAAATAAATCATATATCATTTCCCTCTCTCTTAAAATATAAAAGAAAGGAGTCTGCGCACCAATATCAGCCATGAAAGGTCCAAGCCATAACAAATGAGAAGCTATACGACTTAACTCTAGCATAATCATTCTAATATAGCTAGCCCTTTTAGGTATTTGAATATTTTCCAATTTTTCTGGTGCATTAACCGTTACCGCCTCTGTGAACATAGTAGCCAAATAATCCCATCGTGTTACATAGGGGAGATATTGCACAATTGTTCGGTTCTCAGCAATTTTTTCCATACCTCTATGTAAATAACCTAATATAGGTTCACAATCAATAACATCTTCACCATCTAGAGTAACAATAAGTCGAAGAACACCATGCATTGATGGATGATGAGGACCCATACTTACCATCATGAGGTCTTTCTCCCTAGCAACCATAATCATAACTCTTTACCGGTTAAAAAAATCAATGAGAACAAAAAAAAAAGAATGACTCATTAGGATTCGGAATTTAATAAAACATAATTTTTGAAAATGAAAATTTCATTCAAATCAAAATGAACGCAGTCCACGAATATCTAATTGATCGATTAAACGTTTGTAACGAAGTCTATCTTTTTTGAACAGATAAATCAGAAGTCGTTTACGTTTACCCACAATTTTCCACAAACCTCTTTGGGACGAGTAGTCTCTTCCGTGCAGGTCCAAATGTTCAGTAAGTTTTTGAATTCGACTGGTTAAATAATATACTTGAGATTCAACAGATCCTCTTTGTTCTCTAGGAATCAAAGAGGGGCGAACAGACAAATTTTTGATCATAAAAAAATATTTCGAAGTTCAATATTATTTGATTAATTTAATTTAGAGTAAGAAAAAAGAATGAGATCCATTTCTTTTTGTTCATGGTCTATATATGTTTCGATCGAATGAATTTCTCTTCGGCAGAAATAAAATGCAACTTTCGTAGAATAAAGTTACCATACCAGCAAGATTTAATGTCAGAGTTTATCCGGGATTATTAAAAAGAATGATACACTCTCCTTTTCCATTGAGAAAGGAAAAAAGGGATGACGGAATGATTAATAAATTCCCATATTGAAAGGTCAGAGAGAAGAGCTATAGTAGATTATAGAACCATGTCCCTTCAGTTTTCCAAGTACCTCCAAGAGACCCTATAGATTCCCATTGCTCCTCTCTAGGGTCTTGGAGGATGTACTATAGTTATACCATTTCCTCTAATTTATTCATTATTTTCGGAATCTTCTCCATCTACTAAGGGAGGAAGAAAACCCTTGGGCTTTTTTCCCATTAGTAGTTCTCTCGGTATGTTCGGTCTTGGTCCCGTTATTATCATCCCATCCTTCTCACCGAAGAAAAACTCTCTTAAAGAAGAATAACTCGTAACATAAGAAAGAGCTTTTCTTGCGTCCGAATTTGCTTTTTTCCTCCAAACCTTGTTACGATGTTGTTTTTTGGATTTAGAAGTGCGTTTTTTTGGTACAGCCATAATCTTTTTAATAGTTCAATTTTATTGAGAAAAAATAGAAAATTTTTGAATATTATATACATATATATATATATATATGTTTTTTTTTGTATTATACTCTATTTATTATTTTGTAAACTTCTTATATATCTTTCAATTAAATTCATTGTTTATAGTCTAGTTCCATTTTATTGAGAAAAATATGATAGAATATTCTATCATATTTTTATTGCATTTTGTTATTATAGACTATTTACTAATAAGAAGAGATCCACGATACAAATTGATAACAATTAATCACGATACAAATTGATAACAATTAATAAATTCTTACATACACTTACATACATATATCGAATTTTTAGTAAATGAAAACTATGTCATTTTAACATATTCAATTATTTCTCATATCAATAATATAGAATTGGTTTCATTTTCTATTCAATTCTATTCTTAATACTACTATTAATCTACAATACAATGAAAAAATTGAATTCTAAATTAAGAATGTGTGTGTACATAACCTCAGTACCTAAACTGAAAAAGAGTTCCTTCTTGCTCATCTTACAAATATTTGATTAGTATCAGTATTGACCAATGCAAATTCTTTTGCAGAAAAAAGATAAAAAAAGTAAAAATGAAATATGAAATCGATAGGATTGCATCCCATATTCTATCGTTCTTCTTTATTCATGATCTATCGTTTTTATTTTATTCTCTTCAGGGTCTAGTGGATTGGAAACCAAGAATGTGGAATATCAAAATATTGATAATAATTATTTAATCTTCCTATGGAATTTATATACAAATATGCTCGGGTCGTGCCTTTCCTTCCGCTTTCAGCTTCTGTACCAATCGGATTAGGATCCTTTTTTTTTCCAGGAGCAACTAAGAGTGTTCGCCGTACATGGGCTCTTATTAGCATTTTTCTGTTAAGTGTAGCTATGTTTCTTTCTTTCAATTTGTTCTTGCAACAGATTACCGGTGGTCCCATCTATCGGTATTTCTGGTCCTGGGTTATTAATAATAAGTTTTCATTAGAGTTAGGCTATTTGATTGATCCACTTACTTCCATTATGTTAGTTTTAGTTACAACAGTTGGAACCATGGTTATGATCTATAGCGATACTTATATGTCGCACGATAAAACATATGTGAGGTTTTTTGCTTACCTTAATTTTTTCAATGCTTCTATGCTGGGGTTAGTTATTAGCCCTAATTTATTACAAATCTATTTTTTTTGGGAATTAGTAGGAATGTGTTCCTATTTATTGATAGGTTTCTGGTTTACGCGACCCAGCGCGGCTAATGCTTGTCAAAAAGCATTTATAACTAATCGTGCAGGGGATTTTGGACTCTTACTAGGAATTCTAGGTTTTTATTGGGTAACAGGTAGTTTTGAATTTCAATATTTGTTTGACAAATTAAACGAATTGACTGCCGTTGATGGGGTTGGTTCGTTTTTTGTTACTTCGTGTGCTTTTCTCTTATTTTTAGGTCCAATAGCCAAATCTGCACAATTTCCACTTCATGTATGGTTACCTGATGCTATGGAAGGGCCTACTCCTATTTCAGCTCTTATACACGCCGCTACTATGGTAGCAGCAGGAATTTTTCTTGTAGCTCGATTGTTTCCTCTTTTTAAAGCTCTACCTTTAATAATGTATCTTATCTCTTGGATAGGTGGAATAACAGCTCTATTGGGAGCTACTATGGCTCTCGCTCAAAAAGATCTTAAAAAAGGCTTGGCTTATTCTACTATGTCTCAATTAGGTTACATGATGTTAGCTCTAGGGATAGATTCCTATCGAATCGCTCTGTTCCATTTGATTACACATGCTTATTCCAAGGCATTATTGTTCCTAGGATCCGGATCAGTCATCCATTCCATGGAACCCATTGTTGGGTATTGCCCCAGTAAAAGTCAGAATATGGCTCTTATGGGTGGTTTGAGGAAATATATGCCAATTACGGGAATCACTTTTCTTTTAGGAACACTTTCTCTTTCTGGTATTCCACCTTTTGCTTGTTTTTGGTCTAAAGACCAAATTCTTAGTGATAGTAAGTTATATTCTCCCATTTTTGGGGGAATAACTTGGTTCACAGCAGGATTAACTGCCTTTTACATGTTTCGTATGTATTTACTTACTTTTGAAGGGGACTTCCGCGTAAATTTAGTTAATTCATATAACAACCATATTACACTATATTCGACTTCTATGTGGGGAGAGGAGGAATCCGGGATATCAAATAGAACGAGAGCGGATTCTATGTCAAATCAAATTATAGGAAGTAATAATTTCTTTTCCAAAGAAGCATTTCAAATTTCCAATAAGATGGAAGGATTGTACAAAAAGAACAGAGGTTTGGTTATAACTTATCCTTTCTTCTTCCATAAGGGATCCTTTGCATATCCGAAAGAATCGGGCAAGACAATGCTATTTCCTTTAGTTATATTGGGAATATTGACTCTTTTTATTGGATTGATAGGAGTTCCTTTTTTTCGAAGCGGAATGAGTTATGACATATTATCTCAATGGTTTACTTCATCGATGACCCCTTTTGATAAAAAACATCCGGAGAATTGGCCCGAATTTTTACTAGACGTAATCCCCTCAGTTGGTATAGCATTTTTCGGTATATTGATTGCCTGTATTTTCTATATACCTATTTACTTCTTATCAAAGGATGTATATCATAAAACAAATTCTAATATGAAGATTATTATGGACCAATCGATTAATATTGTCTATAATTGGTCTTTTTATCGAGCTTATATAGACATATATTATAACATAATCTTGATTAAAGGTATACGAGGATTAGCTGAAACAAGTAATTCATTTGATCAATGGGCAATTGATGGAATCCCAAATGGAATAGGTTTTTTAGGCCTTTTTGTAGGAGAGGAAATGAGATGCTTAGGGGGGGGACGTATATCTTCCTATATATTCTTTTCTATATTTTGTATATTAATATCTATATTAATATATTATTTATTTTCATAATATAAATAATGAAAATTCTCACAATAGAAAACTAGAATGTTATATTGAAATTGTGCTCTTTATCAGCATTGATGTTTATAACATCATCCTATTTCAATATCGTTCCCTAAATAATGTTTTTTATAGATTGTTATGTTAAAATTCAGTTATTTCATCAACTCGTTTACATAGAAAGACTACGATCGCTAATATGAAGTCCATTTTCATACTTTACCACTTCCTAATAATTCATTTAAAATCCTTGAGCAGATCAAATAAGATTTAACATATCCTATCAACTAGCCCATGATTCAAAGGTTATACAGTCTGCATAAGGTATAAAGATGAAAAGGACAAGGACCTTCTCTTGATCAAAATCAATTCTCTCGAATTGATGAATATAGCTCGCTCATAATTTGAAATAAATGAGCGGGCTAACCCTGGGTTTTAGATTATTCCCAATCTACACAGAGATGTTGGTAACATTGCTAAAATTATCAATGAAGTGATAACTAAAATTATCAATGAAGTGATAATTAATAGTTGAAAAAAAGAATGTGTCGGAGCGAAGAGAGGTTTATTCCAATTCAGCTAAATTGGGCAAAATTTTCACTCTTTTTATGGTGGACAATATCTTACTTATTCATTATGGAACCAAGTGCTTGAAGATAAAAAAAAGAGCTCTCCTCAAATAGGATTTGAACCTACGACCAATCGGTTAACAGCCGACCGCTCTACCACTGAGCTACTGAGGAATAACGAAGGTATGATAGCACTTAAAACTACAATTTGTGAATAAATAACGCGAATGAGCAAGAGCCTTTGGTTCTTTTCTTACCAATACGCCGTGCAAGCCTGGTGCCGATGAAAAAGAGTTATAGAAGATCATACACAAAGAACTGTCTTATAGAATGCGATCTTCAATATAGGAATAAATAGTAGTATAGGCCACAGACCCTTATACTAAAGTTCCAAAGCTTCACTATAAACTTAGCTA